AAAAGTTTGTAGAATATATATTTACTTTCAAAAAAAAAAAAAAAACCCAGTCCGCCTTTCTAGACGACAAGTTTAAAACTAGACAAATCATGTCAGATGCCGAACAAAAGTGTAGTGTATATGGGTATATGGAGGAAATTCCGGTAAGGTAGAACTTGCTTTAGGCACCTACTGAATTCAGTAAAGTACTTCCGACTCGCCATGTCAGTACTACATAAGTATTGGATGAAGATATTTTACATCAATCTTTTTCGACTTTCTTCATCATATACTTTTTTCCGAGCTTGTTTTCAAAAACCAGCCTGTACACGTTATTTGTGCATATTGGCGCTCGCCGTAAACAGGTAAAATAATGTTTCGACAATGGAAAAATTTTTTTACACATAATAAAGTTTTTGTTTCAAAATATCCTAACAAAAATCAAACGTCCAAAGGTCAGTCAATTTTATAGTCAATAAATAAATTTTATTATGGAGAATAGACAAATTAGACCTTTTTTGAAGATACGTCCACAAAGGCAATGTAGTACAAACAAATCAACATATACCGTTGTTCGAAGAGGAAATGGTACCTGTGGGAACCTTAGAAGCCTTACCGGTCCCAGATATATATCATACGTGTTGTTCCCCGTGATATTGTATCATATCAGTTACCTATAGATGATGATGTTATTCTAGGTTGTCCCCCGGAACATTTTGGAATGCCTAGGGGCAATAGTGCCTGATGTCGAGGCAAAAGTCCACTAAACGAGCCACCGGTGCCCTGCGGCGATTTACTCCAGATTACGTTTTCTTTAATCCGTTTGCTGTAAATGAGGGTGGAGGGTCTATAGGACCGACCTGGGGAACACCCGGAGATTTCAGCCTTCCTGTGGTTGCAACGCTGCCACATCTGTTATATTTTGGTTGGCTGTTTTACAATTACTCTTCTGGCTAGTGGATCTTACAATTAAAAGAATTTCCACAATGGTGGAAGAGTATATGCGCATACGTACAAACATGGAGAAAGATCCAAGAACTTCTATAGAACAAAGAAGATTTGGGAAGTTCACTGATCTATTGTTTGGAACTGTACTCGCCCTCTTAACTCCTGAAATTGGACAGAGGTTGGTCCAAAATATTTCAAATCGCTGGGTATGTGCAATCTTAAGAAATATTTTACCTTTATTTCGTTTATCAAGTGTTCTTGATTTATGTGCGAGTGTTGGATTTGCTGGAATTACAGCAGTTAAATGGTTTACGCTTCAACCCGTATCTCGACAAAATTTTGAAATAATGTTTATTGGCAGGTTTTTTTGCGAGTGGTCTGTCTCGTGTGATTTGTCAATATAATTTTAAAAACTCCCGCGAAAGTGTCGTAATGGTAATCGTATACATTGGAGGTCTATATTATCTTTTTAGTAACACAACTTTATGCCTACAATTAGCACAAAGTTTAGTGAATGTTCCTGTTTTGACGTTTTTCGTTAATAACCAACTTGGTCGTTGGGTTTTAATTCTTGGAAGTATACGGATCCTCGGAATTTTAGAACGAACAACGTATACTGCTAGTTGTTATTTTATCTGTATTTATATGTTACGTCTTTTTACATATACAGCAACTCTTGTATAAAATATCTATCCAAAAAACAGATATAATTCTATAAATATGATCATTTATATTTATATCAATCCGTCGTTACAAAAGCATCTTTGAAAGTTGTAATTGGTCTATTTTTTAGATTTATCTGTGCTCACAGAAAGTTCCATAAAGTTGCCTATTGGATTGTCCCAAACTATTATATTTCGTCCAGTTGAACCGGTTTGGCCGTTGGTGAATTCACAAGCAGTTGTATCCTTCAATATTGAACAACAGCTCAAATATTTAAAATTAAACTTACAATTATATAGAAAAGTTTTACGAATATCACCGGAGGCAATGACACCTATCCAAAATTTTCGTTGTAAAACATCTTTACCCGTGTTCGCTACGCCCAACGTAGAAATCTATGGAAATTCCCAGCATATTGCTGTTACATCTACAGTTTTTAATAAATCATTATCAAAAAGATAAACAAGAACGCAACGAATTTTGTCAAGAAGATAAAAAACAGTTTGTTGATTGGGAGGTTTTTCAATAATATCTACTAATCCCTAAGAATTAAAAATTTTTTTGAAAACAAGTGGTCTACTATAATAATCTTGAATACGAGTAAATTCATAATTTATTTATTATTTTTCCACATATAAAAAAAGTTATTAATAATACAATACTAGAAACAGAAAACCACTCCCGAAACATTTGTAATTTTATTGGGTACCGCTACAATAAATTCTTGCTTTTGTACTTGTTTATCTTTTTGATAATGATTTATTAGGAGAATATGGTTTTGGGGATATAAAAATTTTACAAAAATACTTAATAGCAATTGCTAATAAAGAAATGGTAAGTTCTAGAATGGAAAAATCGATTTGTGGATATCTTTATTATTTAACAACCTACGCACCAGATGACCGGGTTGATAGTAACACTCAGTATACACTGTTTCTGGTGAGAGGCAACAGCTGAGCAATAAAAAAAACGTACTTTTCCTCGTGGCGGAATGCCCTGTGAGGAATAAAAACAAAAACCGTTCAGGGTATTGAATTTTTAAAATACAAGCAAAAATAACTCCAACAAGACAATTTACAAGAATTTCAGAACCATTCACGCTAAGAGCCACTGGCATATTTTCGGAGCTATTTGTATTATATTCTTGGCGTTTACGTTCTCATAATTTAACGAAAGAGTTGAGAAAAGATAATGGTCTTTAGACAGATTTTCAAATTGTTGTTTTTTTAGATTCCAAACTTTATTTTTAAACCCTATCAAAGATCTGTTGATAAAAATTTGTTGTAGTTTTTCCAACGAACAGACTGCATGGGCACTTGCACTTTTTATACCTTGTTGAATTGTATTAAAACACCAATTTCGATCTGCAAATTTTACCAAACAAAAATACGTCAATTCTTCTAGATTGAAATGTTTCCATAAACAAAGTTCTTCATCGAATACATAATAATCATGTGACTGAGGAATAAAAAGTAAATTCTCAACAAAAAACTCTTTAAGAGTATGGACCATAGCCAAACTCGTTTCTTTTTTTGTTGTTTCAGTGAAAGAAATCTGTAACAATTGATTTTTTTGTTTTTCGAGCTGCTCTGTTATAATCTTTATATTTATGGTTTTGGTTTTTTCATACACTATATCACGCCCTCCTCTATCCACTCATCTCGAAAATTTAAACCACCCTTTTCGTCTAGAATAGATTCCGGTGGATAAACATATGTTTTAGCAGATGGTAGTTTTGATGCAAGTAGTGAATACGCTTTGTTCACTATCGGATTACAAAGAACATCCGTATCGGCAAAAACTCCATAAGTGAGTTTCCCCCTTGGCACCCATGCATAGCAAAAGTATTAAACTTCGCGTAGCATAAAGCGAGAGCCTCGACAACTGCTGCAATACCTTCGGCCTCGATTTTTTTACTATTTAATTCGTTTTCATGAACTCTACCAAAACAAATAAAACTGGCGTTAAACCTTCTCCTTGAAGAAAATTCCTCTTTAGGAAAACTTGATCTATTTATCTAGAAGCGTTTAAGCATTAAAAACCTCTAAAATTGTCAATATATCAAACATCAAAATAATGATTGGCCGCTTCGTTTGGTTTACCTCGAATGTTTTTACAACAGTAAACTTTTAATGGTAGTTTGTAATTAATTCAAGATTGACCGTCCCACTTGTTTAAACACTATTTCAGTATTTCCTCCAGGCTATATTTTTCACAATTAAATTAATAAAACGCACTTTTGCGAGCACGCTTTATTAATTTCCATAGAATTCTTTAAAACTTGTGGATTTGTTAGAATATCTATTTTATGTCCGTAAAAATATAGTTAACATATTGGTAGGTCAAGCATCCTACATTCTCGGTAGTACACGGATTAAACTGCATATAGGGCGAGACAAATCTTTTCCACTAAATGATTTTGTTTTACAAATTATGGCGACAAATTAGATTTCGACACCAATCCGTGATTTGCAATTGGCTATAAACCTTTAATATTTTATTTGCATAAACTTTTTCCGCAATATATAATATTCTATACCTTAAGTGCGAGAATTAACCAAAAACTCTCAAACTAAGGTTCATAATCAAATTTTAGTAGTAGTATTTTTTTTTTATTACTTTTTAAGTTTAATAAATTGTATATTTTTCTATAGAACTGAAAAAGTTTCTTAGAAGTGAAACGATTAATTGTGAAGCAGTCAGCGACCGTTCAAAAGGTTCACACGGATTATAATAGTTTTTTTATTCGCTCAAATATCCCCGTCGATTTTAAATAGAGCCCCGACTACATTTATACTCATAGTCTATTTTTAAAAGATAGACGTATACGTAAAAAGACTAAACATATAAATACAAATAAAATCGGTCAGTATTTGGGATTACGAGGGTCCGTATACTTCCAAGAATTAAAACCCACCAATAATAGGTAACAAAACCTGCACTAAAGAAAGTTGTCACGCAGAGACCTCCAATTTACACTACTGCTTCACGGGAATTATTTATTTAATTTAGTATTGCACGGATCATATAAAAAAACCCTGCTAATTAATTCTGTATCTAATATTGTTCAAAGTAGAGATTTGTATTCGAAATACGTTGATTTTGAAAATACTCAAGTAGTCGACATATAATCTTGTGTGTATACAAAGTTGTTCATTAATTTTTACATGTTTTACAAAGTAATTGGTCTATTGGAGTTTTATGGTCAATTTTACTAAAAATTGACAAATAATTAATTTTATATATAATTTAAATTGGTCCACCTTTTAATACTTATAACTATATACATATAATCAATCATATAATCTCATTATTAGCTTACTATATAATTCGTTATTACTATTTGATCCAAATTATATTGAAAACTTTATTTTACCAATTCCTTTTCAAGGAATTATGAATGAACAAAAATTATATTTTTTTTTGGTTTTTTAACTATAAAGATATTTGTTAGATAAATAATATTCATCCTTTTTTAATTTACCATTATTTTCGTTTGCAAATTTTTGCATCGACACAAATGAAAATTTTCAGGCCTATTATAAAATAAATTTCAAATCAATCGAGGAATTTCAGATAATTATCAAACAATTTTAACATTAAGCGAATATGAAAATAAAATCTAAAATTCAACTAATTTGCTAGTAATGCAGAAGTTGGTCCGCAAAATTATGAAGAAGTCTTAGAATTAGTAAAAAATGATATTATAAATCGAGGTATAGATTCTAAAAAACTTGAAAATAAATTTCAATCTTATCAACAAAAACCTTTTACTGATGAACAAAAACAAACTTTAACCTTCGGATATAATTAGTTTCTTAAAATTTAAAAATGATAATAATAGTAAATAAATTTTATACTAGGTTCAAATCTTAAATATTTAATTTCGAGTATCAATAAAAAATTCGGCAAGTGGGTTTTGTATTATTTTAATATTAATTTGTTGTTTTTATTTAGGTTTTTTAATTGGAAATTTATTTGGAACTTTTTTGAACTTTTTACGAAATCAATTAATCTGGGATGGAATTATTTTATTCATTATTCTGTTTTTATTTGAACTTTTAAACTGTTTAATTTACAACAGAAAATTTATTAATAAATTTTTAAAAAAAATTTTCAAAAATATTCAACTTGGAATATTGTTAGGTTTTTTTGTCGATGCTTTTAAAATAGGAAGTTAAATCATTTTAACTTCCTATTTTAATACGCTAATCCCATACTTCTTGTGGTTTCAGGACCTAAATAGACCCTAACGCTTAAAAAGTCTGTTGGACAAGATGTTTCACATCTTTTACAACCTACACAATCTTCTGTTCGTGGAGCGGATGCAATCTGATTAGCTCTACACCCATCCCAAGGAACCATTTCTAAAACATCAGTTGGGCAAGCTCGTACACATTGTGTACATCCAATACAAGTATCATAAATCTTTACCGTATGTGACATGATACTTTGAAAACTTCAAGTGAAGATTAATAGTTTGAAGTTTCTAATCTAGTGGACGTAAAGAAAGAACAAGTTCATTATCTCGATCAATACCTTTTTCAAACCCAGCGGCTGCAGCCCTTGCACGTCCAGCATGCCATAAATGACCTACAAAAAAGAAAAATCCTAGACAAAAATGTGAAGTAGCAAGCCAAGTTCGTGGATTAACAAAATTAACAGCATTAATTTCTGTAGCAACGCCCCCTACGGAATTTAAACTTCCTAAAGGTGCATGAGTCATATATTCGGCCGCACGACGCTCTTGCCATGGTTGAATATCATACTTAAGTTTTTGAAGATCAAGTCCATTCGGACCACGTAATGGTTCTAGCCAAGGTCCTCTAAAATCCCAAAATCGCATTGTTTCACCTCCAAAGATAATTTCACCAGAAGGAGAACGCATTAAATATTTACCTAATCCTGTAGGACCTTGCGCAGATGATACATTGGCTCCTAATCGTTGATCTCGCAAAAGAAAAGTCATAGCTTGGGCTTGTGATGCTTCTGCACCAGTTGGTCCATAAAATTCACTAGGATATGCTGTATTATTAAACCATACCATGCAACATGCAGTAAATCCCATAATAGAAGTAGCAGCTAAACTATAAGATAAATAAGCTTCTCCAGACCAAATAAAAGCACGGCGAACCCATGGCCAAGGTTTTGTAAAAATATGCCAGATACCACCCAAAATTTCTAAAGTTCCAATCCAAAAATGACCCCCGAGAATATCTTCCATATTATCGACACTGACGATCCATCCATCTCCTCCAAAAGGTGATCTAAAAATATAACTAAAAATAACAATAATATTTAGTGTAGGATTTGGAATAGTTCTAACATCACCACCACCAGGGGCCCAAGTGTCATAGACACCTCCCAAAAATATGGCTTTTAAAACGAGAAGCCATGCACCTAAACCTAATAAAATTAAATGAATTCCTAAAATAGTCGTCATTTTATTTTTATCTTTCCAGACATATCCAAAAAAAGGAAAGGCTTCTTCAAGAGTTTCGGGTCCAATTAAAGAATGATAAATACCTCCAAAACCCAAAATTGCAGATGAAATTAAGTGTAAAACTCCAGAAACAAAATATGGAAAAGTAGTACGAATTTCACCTCCCGATCCAACACCATAGCCAAGAGTAGCTAAATGTGGTAAAAGAATAAACCCTTGTTCATACATAGGTTTATCGGGAATAAAATGTGAAACTTCAAAAAGATTCATTGCCCCAGCCCAAAAAACAATAAGACCTGCATGTGCAACATGTGCTCCTAACAATTTTCCAGATAAATTAATTAAACGTGCATTTCCAGCCCACCAAGCAAAACCAGTTGATTCTTGATTTCGCCCTCCAATTAATCTTGAATTTGAATTATTATAAAGCGTTTCCACGTGGTAAAACCTCCTCAGGAAATACAAATTTTTCATGAGGCTGATCTTGAGCAGCCATCCATGCTCGAATACCTTCATTTAAAAGAATATTTTTTGTATAAAAAGTTTCAAACTCTGGATCCTTAGCTCCGCGAATTTCTTGACTTACAAAATCATAAGAACGTAAATTTAAAGCTAAACCTAAAACACCAATTGCACTCATCCATAAACCAGTGACAGGTACAAAAAGCATAAAGAAATGAAGCCAACGTTTATTAGAAAATGCAATGCCAAAAATTTGCGACCAAAAACGATTAGCTGTTACCATCGAATAAGTTTCTTCTGCCTGTGTCGGATTAAACGCACGGAAAGTATTTGAACCATCACCATCTTCAAATAATGTATTTTCAACTGTAGCTCCATGAATAGCACATAATAAAGCAGCACCTAAAACACCAGCGACACCCATCATATGGAATGGATTTAGAGTCCAGTTGTGAAACCCTTGGAAAAAAAGAATGAAACGAAAGATTGCAGCAACCCCAAAACTTGGAGCAAAAAACCATCCAGATTGTCCTAATGGGTAAATTAAAAAAACACTAACAAAAACTGCTATTGGAGCAGAAAAAGCAATAGCATTATAAGGACGTATTTTTAAACTGCCAGCAATCTCGAACTGACGAAGCATAAAGCCAATTAGAGCAAATGCTCCATGCAAAGCAATAAATGTCCATAACCCACCACATTGATACCAGCGAGTTAAATCTCCTTGTGTTTCAGGTCCCCATAAAAGTAATAGTGAATGTCCAAGACTATTTGCAGGCGTTGATACAGCAGCTGTAAGAAAATTACATCCTTCTAAATAAGAAGTAGCTAAACCGTGTGTATACCAAGAACTAACAAATGTAGTTCCAGTTAACCAACCACCTAAAGCCAAATATGCTGTTGGAAAAAGTAAAAGACCGGACCAGCCAACAAAAACAAAACGGTCACGACGAACCCAATCGTCAACATCATCAAACCAAGTACGTTTTCCAGTTATGATAGAATTTTTTGCAATTAAAGTCATAACTGAAAATTCTGTTTATAATAAATTGTCTTTTTTAGTTACTTTTTTTTGTTTTCGAAGAAACAATAAATTTCATTAAAAGAAATTTTTTTTCTAATGGAATAATAAAAATAATGAAAAATACGATATTGAATAATTTTAGGAAAATAATTAAAATTGTTACTTTTAAAATAAAATAGCTTTTGAATAATTAATTGAAAATATTGATTTTCATAATTTAAAAGTGTTTGAATTTGACTTACTTTTTTTAATATTTTATAATTAAAAAAAAATTTTAAATAAGGATAAAGCTGTAATCTTAAACGATTTCTACGTAAAGAAATTTCAAAATTTGTAAAATCAGGAAAAATAGGTAAATTCCAAAAATCACAAAATTTAAGCAATTCAAATCGTGAAACTTTTATTAATGGACGTAATACTTTATAGTTAATTGTCAAATTTTTTATATAAAGTTTAAAAATTCGATGACGCGATTTTTTTGGATTAATAAAATTTTTGTGAATATTCATAATTTAAAAAATCTTGAAAATTACGTAAAAATTGTAAACCAAACTTACTGGATCCTCGAAATAAGTTGAAAAAAAATGTTTCAAAATTATCATTTTCTGTATGTGCTGTTAATATATAATTAGATCTTGAATAATCAGCAATTCTAAAAAATAAAAAATATCTATATTTCCGTGCGATTTGTTCAAAAAAATATTGTGAGAAAAAAATTGCATAAAAAAATCTTAGATTCAAAATAAAACTTAACTGAAAAGAATGTCGAAATAAATAGAAATCTTGTTTTTTCCACAAATGATTACACCAGATAATATATAAATTTTTGTTAGAATTTTTTATTAAATAAATCCAAAAAATAAGTAAATTGATTGAATCTTGTCCTCCTGAAAAACAGATTAGATAACAAATAATTTGTCGTTGAGATTTTCTGTATTTAAATAGTTTATTTAAAATTGAACACATTAGTTTTTTATAAAAACAAATTTGACTTTTTACCAAATTTATATATATTATTTTTATCAGGTAAAAAATCTATGTAAAAAATGTCAGAATTTTAAAAAAGCAGCATTTTAACAAAAGATAACTTGTCCTGAAAATAAAAAGATATCCCCAATATTGGGGTATATCTTTTTATTTTATATTTCTTTTTTCTCTATGTATTTTCTTTTTTATAAATTTTTGTTTTTTTTTTCGGATTTTTTAGAAATTCAAAGAAAAAGTTTTAATTTATTTTTAAATAATAAATTAAGCGAAGAATTTTCAAATATAAATCCATTGATGGACTCTACTATTCAGTTCTTTTACAAAAGTTTAAGATTTACACAACCCACCAAAACGATAGAAGAATGTATTATTTTAGAAAAAACATATTGTTGTAATTTTTATCTTCCAGTAAATTTCAAAATTCAAAATATTCAAAAAACAAAATGGATTTTTTTAGGTACACTTCCATTGTTAACGCGTAGAGGTCATTTTATTATTAATGGAAAACCAAGAATTGTATTAAATCAAATTGTGCGAAGTCCTGGTATTTATTTTCACCAAAAAAATACTCAATTTTATGCTGAAATTATTCCAAAGAGAGGCCCGTGGGTCTATATCGAAATCGATAATAATAAAAATTTTTGGATTTCTTTTCCACAAAGTTCAAAAATTCCTTTATTTATTTTATTTTATGATTTTTACCAAAAATATTTTGATCATCTCTTTTTTTTACAAAAAAAAAAAACATTAGATAATACTGCTATTTTTAATATTTTGCAAAACGAAATACAAAATAGTAATGATGAGAATAATCCATTAGATAATAATAGTAAGGAAAATCCATTAGATATAAATGATCTATTAGATATAAATGATCTATTAGATATAAATGATCTAGTAGATGAGGAAAATGATAGTAATAATCCATTAGATAATAATAGTAAGGAAAATCCATTAGATATAAATGATCTATTAGATATAAATGATCTAGTAGATGAGGAAAATGATAGTGATGAGGAAAATGATAGTGATGAGAATGATCCATTAAATCTAGATGATCTATTAGATAATAATCGATTCGATATAAATAATATATTCGAGGATAATCAATTCAATATAAATGATCTATTAGAGAATAATCTATTAGATATAAATGATCTAGTAGATCATATAAAATCTCTTTTATTAGATAATTTTGATTTAGGTAAAAATGGACGTTTTCGCGTGAATGAAAAATTAGGTTTATCGTTAAAAACAAGAACATTAACACCTATTGATTTTATAGCAATTTGTAATATATTAAATGAATTAACAAAAAACTCGAATTTTCGAATTCTAGATGATATTGATGATTTTAGAAATAGAAAATTAAAAACAATTGGAGAATTATTACAAGATCAACTTGCAAGAGGTTTACAACGTTTACAAAAAACATTTTTAAAAATAGAATTATCATCTCAAAAATATAAATTAATTTTTAATAATCAATTAATTAATAGTGTTTTAAAAGAATTTTTTCATAGTCATCAACTTTCCCAATATCTCGATCAAAGTAATCCTTTAGCTGAAATTACTCATAAAAGAAGACTAAGCTGTTTAGGTTCAGGAGGAATAGATCTTGATACTGCAGAAATAAATATTCGTGGGATTCATGTTACACATTATGGACGTATCTGTCCAATAGAAACACCAGAAGGTAAAAATGCTGGACTGGTAAATTCATTAACTACTGGAGTGAATAAAAATTTTCAAGGATTTTTAGAAACTCCTTTTGTCCAAGTTTACAAACAACATTTGCAAAATCAAAAAAAAATTCTTTTTTTTTCTGTAGAAAACCAAGAATCAAAAAATGTTTTTTGTAGTAAAAAATTATCAAGATTTAAAGATATATCAGTAAGTGCATTAAATTTATATACCAAAAAATTTAATAGACATCCTTCAAATTTAATTAATTTACTAGTATTGAACCCTCAACAATTTTTTTCAATTGGAATAGCATGTATTCCCTTTATTGAACATAATGATGCAAATCGCGCGTTAATGGGATCGAATATGCAAAGACAAGCATTACCTTTAATGTATTTAGAAAAACCTTTTGTAACTCCATTAAATACGTTTAGAGTTTTATCAGATTTAAGAGATATAATTACAATAGCCAAAAGTGGATTTATTCTTTATATAAGTCAAGTGAGAGTTTGTTTTTTCAATGGATTTGGTAAAAAAAATGTTCGAATATTTTTGACGAAAGAAGTTATTTTTCAAAAGAAAAATTTTTTACAATTAATATTAAATTTTAATTAAAAAAATCTTATTATGTTATTAAAAATTTCAACAATATGGAAAACATCCTTAATAAAGTTAGTATTACCGGAAAAATTAAATATATATAAACAAAAAAGAGCATTAATTCAAAACAAATCGAAATTTATCTTTTTTAAAAAATTCACTTTATTTTCTACTTTCATTTCAATTACTAATAAGGATATTATATTTTATTTGTGGGAAAGTTTTAAAAACGTTAAAAAAAAAAAATATTCTTTTATAAAACAAAATTTAAAATTTCAAAAGTTTGAACAATCGAACCAAAATACATATTTATTTCAACGACCTCTTTTAAAATCTTTTCAATGGGCTCAAAAAGGAGATTTAATAAGTGATTGCTCCGCAAGCTCTAAGGGTGAATTAGCTCTAGGAAAAAATCTTTTAGTAGGATATATGCCATGGGAAGGTTTTAATTTTGAAGATGCGGTTTTAATAAATGAAAAAATTGTTTCAAAATATACATCTCTGCATATTGAAAAATATGATTTCGAAATTTGTAAAACTGGTTCTGAAAAAATAACGCGAAATATTCCTGGTATAGATATTCAAAAATTAGACAAAAATGGAATTATAAAAATTGGATCTTGGGTAGAAGAGGGTGATGTTTTGGTTGGTATAATAATTCCTTTTAACAGAAAAACTTTAGTAACTTATGAAAAATTGTTATATGATATTGTTAATAAAAAAATACAAAATCAAAAAATGTTAGAAATTCAAGAAAAATGTTTAAGAGCGCCAGAAGGTGTATCAGGTAGAATAATTAGAATTATCTGTAAAAATAATAACGAAAATCCGAATATAATAGAATCATTAAATCAACATAATAATAATAATAATAGTTCTTTAAAAAAAATTACAGTTTATATTGCAAAGAAAAAAAACTTTAAAGTTGGAGACAAAATTTCAGGAAGACATGGAAATAAAGGTATTATTTCGAAAATTTTATCAAATTCAGATATGCCTTATATGGTTAATGGAAATACACTCGACGTTCTTTTAAATCCATTAGGTGTACCTTCTAGGATGAATGTTGGGCAGATTCTTGAATGTCTTTTAGGTTTTACTGGAAAAATTTTTAATACACAGTTTAAAATAATTTGTTTTGATGAAATGTATGGATATGAAGCGTCCCGAAGTTTTGTTTATTCAAAATTATTTGAATCATGTAAAAAAACAAATCAAAAGTGGCTTTTTAATAAAAAAACACCAGGAAAATTTCATTTATTTGATGGACGAAATGGTCAATCATTTTCCCAACCTATTATGGTTGGTACGACTTATTTAATGAAACTTATTCATATTGTTGATGAAAAAATTCATGCACGTTCTACTGGTCCTTATTCATTAATTACTCAACAACCTCTTCGTGGTCGTGGAAAACATGGTGGACAAAGACTGGGAGAGATGGAAGTTTGGGCTTTACAGGGATTTGGTTGTATATATACATTACAAGAACTATTAACAATAAAATCTGATGATGTTGACGGACGAAATAAAATTCTACAAACTTTATTAAAAAATACATCAATTACATTTGATATACCGGACTCTTTTTATATTATTTTACGAGAATTAAAATGTTTATGTCTAGATTTGCAGTTATTTAAATCTTCTTAGAGTTGCAAATATTAAATAAATAAGAAATGTAAAATTCCAGAATTATAATTAACTTTTAGCAAAAAAAATTATATGAGATATTTTAAATATGCGATTTTTGATTTATTTTTATTTTTTAACTTTTTTAATTTTTCCAATTATTATTTTATTTTCAAAATCTCTCAGTATGTTCTTTGATAATTTTTGGTTAAAAGCATTTACACCAGTTGCTTTATGTACTTATCAATTAAGCTTTTCTTTAGCGTTTATCGCGTGTTTGATAAATACTTTTTTTGGTTTTATTGTTGCTTGGGTTTTAGTTCGTTATACTTTTCCTGGTAAAAAAATTTTTGATGTATTTATTGATTTACCTTTTGCTTTACCTACATCTGTTACTGGTCTTAGTTTTTGCGCTTTATATGGTTCGAAAGGCTGGTTCGGAAGATTTGGAATTCAAATAATTTTTACAAAATTAGGTATTCTTTTAGCGATGATTTTTGTTTCTTTACCATTTGTTATCCGTAGTGTTCAACCTATTCTTCTTGAAATTAATAAACAATTAGAGGAAGCTGCGTGGTGTTTAGGTGCAACATCTTGGCAGACATTTGTGAAAATTTTATGGCCAACTTTAATTCCGGCAATTTTTACAGGTATGATTTTAAGTTTTTCACGTTGTATCGGTGAATATGGATCTATTGTTTTGCTTTCTTCAAATTTTCCATTTAAAGACTTAATTACCCCTGTTTTAATTTTTCAATGTTTAGAGCAATATGATTATATTAGTGCAACAATTTTTGGGTCAGTTTTGCTTTTTTTTTGTTTCTGTTTTTTTTTATTATCAAACTTTGTCACAGTATCTTTGAAAGAATAAAAATTAATTAAATAGTCATGTCAAACAGTTAATAAAGTATTTAATCGTTCTAATCTGTAAGATAATAATTATCTTCTTTAAATCATGGGATGTTTCTCATTTTTGAAGATGTTTATTATATATCAATTTGTTAATAAAAAATTCAATTTACGGACGAATAGTTTAAAAATCAACTTGACTTTTTTATTTTTTTTTATTATAAATAAAATATGTCTACAATACCGGTTGTTGAAACAACTAAAAATATTATTGAGTTTTTAAATGAAATTTACGAAATTCAAAATCCAGGATTGTTGCAAGGAATGGCGTTTTTTAAATTTGTATTAAATATTTTAAAAGATTGGACAATTTATATTTTAACTTTTCAATGGATATTGGATTTTGTCCAATACCCAATTTCTGCCGCGGCAGAAAATATTTTCTCTGGTTTATTTCATAATTTATTTAATCAATCCTCTCCGCAGAATTTGAATTTTGTTCCTTTTGACACCAATCATTATGAAGATAGTTTTTCATTTTTCAGTGGTTTTTTTAACTGTTTATTTTTCTATTTAAGTCTTTCGCCTGTTCAACTAATTTGGTTAAGACGAACAATTATAAATGGCAAGTGGGCCGGTTGGGCTGCTTCAATTGGTTTAATTTGTGGAAATTTAAGTTTCTTAGGTTTTTGTTTATTTGGAGTTCGTGATTTTATTGATATTTGGTTTGGTTTAGAACCTCTTAGCTATTTTTTCGGAATTTTTTTAATTTTTAGTGTTATTTTTGAACTAACATACCAGCCTCTAAAGATTTATAAAAAATCACAGAAAACAGAACTTTTCAAGATTTGTCTTATTAATTTTTTATTAGTTTGGACAGATCAACCAGGTATTTATCAGTTTTTTGGAAATTTATCAATATCTACTGGAATTTCACCTTTAGATGTTGCAGATGCAAAAATAATATTTTATTTTTTAGGAAGTTTTATCGGAAGTATTTGTTGGACAGTTTTAATTAGTTTTATAGTATTTCGTTTTGGCTTGTTTTTTCCGCGTCTTACTGGATATAGATATACATATTCTATTTGGATACGTGGTTTTAATCATTTTTGTCTAGTTGGATGTATTACATTAGCGTTAACTACTTTGCCTTTCTATGGGTTTGGCTATTTATTTGCAAATCCTTTAGGTTTTTGTTCTCAAGATTCTATATCTTTTTCTAAATTAAAAGCAGATACCACTGATGTGATTAAAGGGAGATTGGGAGAAAAGTCTTCTTATGGTTCTGTTGATACCGACCTTTCTATTTTTGACCGAGCACGTTACGGTTGTGGATCTATAGTCGAATTTAATATAGAATCTTTAAACTATAAAGAGGAATATGCTTGGCGTTCACGTGTTGATCGTACTTCGTCTCAAAGCTTATCAAAACCAAAAGCTGGCGGTTTACTTGATCAATATTTAACAACAAATTTAGGGCCTGTAGAAGAGGCTCTCAAAAAACAAAGACGAGAAAAAAAACAAATGGAAAGAATTAGAAAGAAAAAAAATATTAATTTTCATATCGAAGATGAACCGAATTTATTTCCAATAACAGCAAGTTTCATAGAATCGAATGACTATTTAATTGAAAGATTCGTCGAAGATTATACAGCAGAAGCTAATGAAGAAGATAAAGAAGTACCAGATCTTCCAAATGAAAAAATGATTGTTTTTTCAGCATTTTCTGAAATTGCGAGATATGGTTTTGAGGTATTTTCTATATTTGAAGTTCCTGACTTCGATCCTCTCGATGAAGAACTCGCAAACGAAATAAAACAAAAATATTCTGAAAATTTAGTTTACAGATTCCTTGTAAATTTTGATATTTCAAATTTTATGAAACGTCAGCCTTATAAATTATCATCAACAGATGAAATTGAATTATTTAAAAAACGTATTGCTTTAAATGAATATTATGATACTTTACGAAGTTATTCAAAATTACCTTTTGATTTTCAATCATTATTTTGTGGACCTAAAAGTTATTCTAATCGAGTTTATAATCAACAATTTCAAGGAACATTAAAAATTCTTGACCGTATGTTTTCCACACATTTAGAAAAAGAAGAAAATATTCCAGATTTACCCGAAATAAACAAGGTTGAAGAAAAAAAAGAAGAAAATATTTTAAAAGAACCTTCTGTTTTAAAATTTGATCAACCATTATATAAAAAAAATTTTGAAAAAAAAAATCCATTACTTCATGAGCAACTTATGGAATACTTACCACTGTTGTCAGAAGAAATTGATTCTGTGCCTTTTCTGCAAGAAGGAAAACCATTACCTCTTTTTATAGGATGGAATCCTGAAAAACGCAAATTTATTTTAACAAATAGATTTTTAACACGTAAAAAAGCATTAACAAGCATTAAATTACCAAATCGAACTTTTAGACAATCTTTTGGTACGAAACCATCAGAATTAAAAAAAATAAGAAATAAATTTACAACGTGGCCTGTTGATAATAAAACACTTCATGCAAATCTATCCTTAAGTCGTTTATATACGAATATTAATGATAGTGACTTAATTCATCTAGATATAGACGATTTATTTAAATATGCAGAACCTTTAATGGAGGAAGAAAATATTATTTATGAGAACTTACCAACTTTAGTAAAAAAAATTGAATTAAAAAATCCAGAAAAAATGCAAAATTCTTTAGCACCTACAAGAGGTGGATTCCTATGGCCAGGAAATATACCAATAAAATTTAAAATGAAAGATAAATTGCGCGAAATTGCGATTCTAGTATTAAAAAATATGAAATTAGTTTGAACGTTTGTAAAAATATAGTTATTATTTGTATATGGAGAATTTTTTAAATAATAGTTCTTTTTTTCTTTTATTATTTTCAACGTTATTTTATTGGATTCGTGCGTTTTTTAATCTTTCTATTTTTTCATTTTTAGGAAAATTAGCAATTATTGGCGGGAATCTAACTATGTTGTTTTTATTAATTTTTCGAGGCATTCAAGGAAACCATTTTCCATTAAGTAATCTTGCGATCAAAAAAACTATCACTTTATTATAGATTTATTTTAAATTCGAATTTTAAAAAATTTAAGCGAAAATAAAATTGAATTTTTTGATTTTATATAAATTTCGAGTAATTAAAAAAAATTGATTTTTATTTTTTTTAACTTCTGGAATAATTAAAATTCAAAAAAATTCTTTTTCAATGATAGTAATTTGAATATTTTGAATAAAAAAATTAAGTTTACTACTGAAAGGTAATTAAGATTTTTTTGAATTTTTCCTCTTTAAAAGATTTGAGCTTTATGCGTTGAAATACGCCTGTAAAGTTCTTTAGATTTTTCTTTTTCTATGAAGCATTAATTTTATTATCTTGGAATTTGACTTTTATTTATTTGATTTATTCGAAATTTAATGATTTTATTATTGGAACAATTTTAGCACCTACAGCATTATTTTTAAATGTTTTTGCTAGTTTTCAGCTTCCAGAATCTCTGAAAAAATTAAGTCCTTTAATACCAGCTCTTCAATCGAATTGGCTTGTAATGCATGTAACAGTGATGCTTTTAAGTTATGCAACTTTAATTTTTGGGAGTATTTTATCAATTGCGTTTCTTTTTTTGTTTAAAAGTTCGAATACAACTATTTTACTTAATCAAATAGATCAACTAAGTTTCCGCTCTATTGGTATAGGTTTTTCATTACTTACTATTGGAGTTTTATCAGGATCTGTTTGGGCAAATGAAGCCTGGGGTTCTTATTGGAGTTGGGATCCTAAAGAAACTTGGTCTTTGATTACTTGGGTAATTTTTGCTATCTACTTACATTTACGCTTAACACAAAAATGGCGTGGTTATAAATCTGCTATTTTAGGAACAGTTGGTTTTTTTATTATTTGGATTTGTTTTTTGGGAGTCAACTTTTTAGCAAAAGGATTACATAGTTATGGTTGGTTTCATTAAATATTATGAGTATTCTAATTGAAAATATTTCAAAAAAATTTGGTTCAAATTATATATTATCTGAAATTAATTTAGAAATATTAACAGGAAATCTAGTAGCTTTAATTGGACCTTCTGGTTCTGGGAAATCGACTTTGTTACGAATGATTGCAGGTTTTGAAAAACCTTCTAAAGGACGTATCTGGTTTTCTGGAAAAAATGCAACTTTGTTACCTATTCAAAAACGCCAAATTGGTTTTGTTTTTCAAGACTATGCATTATTTCCCAAAATGACAATTTTTGAAAATATTGCTTTTGGATTAAAAATTCAAAAAAAATACTTGAAATCTCAAGTTTATGAGCTTTTGCAATTAATACAATTGGAAAATTTCGAGAAATTTTACCCTCATCAACTTTCTGGAGGACAAAAACAACGTGTTGCATTTGCTAGAGCTCTCGCGATTGAACCAAAAATTCTACTTTTAGATGAACCTTTTGGAGCATTAGATGTTAAAATTCGAAAAAACTTACGCTTTTGGCTTCATAATTTACATGAAAAACTTCCTATGACAAGTATTTTTGTTACTCATGATATTCATGAAGCTATGGAAATTTCAGATCAAATTGTTATTTTAAAAAATGGTTGTGTTGAACAATTTGGATGTCCTCAAGAACTTTATGAACATCCAGCTACTGTTTTTGTTAAAGATTTTTTAGACATCTAGCCTTGATTTTCAGAAAGTTTTCACTATATTTAAGAAAGTAACAAAAAAATTCCAATTTTATGGGATTACCTTGGTATCGTGTCCATACTATTGTTTTAAATGATCCTGGTCGTTTAATTTCAGTTCATTTAATGCATACTGCTCTTGTTTCTGGTTGGGCAGGTTCAATGGTTTTTTATGAATTAGCAGTTTTTGATCCATCAGATCCAGTTTTAAATCCGATGTGGCGTCAGGGAATGTTTGTATTACCATTTATGTCTCGTTTAGGAATTACTCAATCATGGGGTGGATGGACCATTATTGGTAGTAAAAGTGCAACAAATCCTGGAATTTGGAGTTATGAGGGTGTAGCTATTGCACATATTATACTGTCGGGTGCTCTATTTTTTGCTTCTATTTGGCATTGGGTGTACTGGGATTTAGAATTATTTAGAGATCCTCGAACAGGAAATCCTGCTTTAGATTTGCCAAAAATTTTTGGTATTCATTTATTTTTATCAGGATTAATTTGTTTTAGTTTTGGAACTTTTCATGTAACAGGCTTATATGGTCCTGGAATTTGGGTTTCAGACCCTTATGGTTTAACTGGAAAAGTTGAAGCAATTCTGCCCTCTTGGGGACCCGAAGGTTTTGATCCATATAATCCAGGAGGTATTGCAAGTCATCATATTGCTGCTGGAATTTTAGGTATTTGTGCAGGTTTATTTCATCTGTGTGTACGTCCACCACAAAGACTTTATGATGCTTTATGTATGGGAAATATTGAAACAGTTCTTTCAAGTAGTATTGCTGCTGTTTTTTGGGCTGCTTTTGTAGTTTCTGGAACAATGTGGTATGGATCTGCAGCAACGCCAATTGAATTGTTTGGTCCAACCCGTTATCAGTGGGATCAGAGTTTTTTTCAACAAGAAATTTCCAAACGTGTTCAAGATATTGTTGCTCAAGGAAATTCTCTTGAAGTTGCATGGTCACAAATTCCCGAAAAATTAGCTTTCTATGATTATATCGGTAATAATCCCGCTAAAGGTGGTTTATTCCGTAATGGACCAATGAATAAGGGTGATGGACTTGCTGTTGGATGGTTAGGTCATGCCGTTTTTCGAGATCAAACAGGACAAGAACTTTTTGTTCGTCGAATGCCAACTTTTTTTGAAACTTTTCCTATCGTTTTATTCGATCGTAATGGTATTGTTCGTGCTGATATTCCATTTCGACGAGCTGAATCTAAATATAGCATTGAACAAGTTGGAGTTTCTGTAACATTTTATGGAGGGGAATTAAATGGTGTTTCATTAACTGATCCAACAACCGTAAAAAAATATGCTCGACGTGCACAATTAGGTGAAATTTTTGAATTTGATCGTGTTGCACCAGGTGCCGATGGTGTTTTCCGAAGTAGTCCACGTGGTTGGTTTACTTTTGGGCATTTATGCTTTGCACTTATCTTTTTTTTTGGTCATATTTGGCATGGTGCTCGAACAATTTTTCGACCAATTTTTGCTGGTATTGTTATTGGTGACGATGATCAAGTTGAATTTGGTATTTATCAAAAAGTCGGAGATCCTACAACACGGATTTAGTTAGTTTGAAAATTTCTTTATTAAAGATTTTTTATATTACTCAATTCATATTTATGGAAGCTTTAGTATATACGTTTTTATTGATTTCAACTTTAGGAATTTTATTTTTTTCAATATTTTTTCGTGAACCTCCAAGAATTTTTAAATAAATGTTTTTTTTAGAAAGTAATAAACTTTAAATAAATATATATATGTATCAAAATGGTAAAAATTTTAGTATGAATAATACTAATAATAATATTACTACCAGTAGAAAAACAGTTTTAGGTTCTTTGCTTAAACCACTTAATTCAGAATATGGTAAAGTTATACCTGGATGGGGGACAACAATTTTAATGAGTATTTTTATAGCATTTTTTGCTGTTTTTCTTATTATTATTTTAGAAATTTATAATAGTGAAGTTTTTATTGATGAAATTACTATGAGTTGGGAAGCTCTTGCTCAGTAAAAATTTTTAATATGTAGTTTATTTAATTAGTTTATAAAAATATATATTTTTTTATGGTAATATTAAAAATTATAGTTTATATTGTGATTATTTTTTTTGTTTTATTATTTACATTTGGTTTTCTTTCCAATGATCCAGGACGAAATCCAGGAATTTAACCGAATTAATAGTTCGGCTTAGTTTTTTGACAAGCCGAACTATTTTTATACTTGAATTTATGAAAATAATATTTCATCATTTTTTCGGGTTGCTAACTCAATGGATAGAGTCATCGGCTTTTAACCGATAAGTTCTGGGTTCAAGTCCCAGGCATCCCACCTATGAAATATGACCAGGGTTAAACGAGGAAAAAATATACATAAACGACACCAAAAAAAATTCAAAATCACGAAAGGGTTTCGTAGTGTATCATCATTATTATTTAAAAATATAAACCAACAGTTTTTAACAGCATTTAAAAATGCTTTTATAGATCGACATTTGCGTAAACGGTTTTTTCGTAGTATTTGGATTAGTAGAATTAATGCAAAAGTTCGTCAATTTGGTTTAAATTATCATCTCTTCATATATAAAAATACAAAAATTAATAGGAAAATTATTGCACAACTTGCACTTTATGATCGGTTTGTTTTTAATAATTTATTAAAATGCAACAAAAATTTAATTATAAAAATATTCTACTATTACGAAAGTATATTACAGTTTCAGGAAAAATTATTCCAAAGCGTTTAAATAATTTAACAACAAAAAAACAACGTCAAATTTCTAAAGCTATAAAAAATGCTCGTTTAATGAGTTTTTTACCATTTATTCATGTAGAATTAACTCAGTTTACTGTACAAAAAGGCCAATAACTCAGCTGGTAGAGTGATTGTCTTACAAGCAATAAGTCATCGGTTCGATTCCGATTTGGCCTAATTTCGATTATATTATGTCTAAAAGAAATGAAAATTTTATTGATCAAACTTTTACGTTAATTGCAGAAACAATTTTAAAAATTTTTCCTACATCTCGTTGTGAAAAAACAGCTTTTTCTTATTATCGTAATGGAATGTCTGCACAGTCTTTTGGAAAATATGCGGAAGCACTTAAGAATTATTATGAAGCCTTACGTCTAGAAACTGATGCGTATGATCGAAGTTATATTTTATATAATATTGGATTAATCTATTCAGACAATGGAAAACATGGGCGCTCTTTAGAATATTATTATCAAGCGTTAGAGCGCAATCCTTCATTACCTCAAGCTTTAAATAATATTGCAGTGATTCATTATCATCGGGGATCACAAGCCTTAGAAAATGGATCTATTGAAATTTCAAAAATCCTTTTTGATAAAGCTGCAGATTATTGGAAAGAAGCTATTCGATTAGCACCTACAAATTATATTTCTGCACAAAACTGGCTTAGACGCACAAATAGGTGTGTACATTAAATGATGAACACCAACCACGCAAGTCCTAAATTGTTTTTTTATTTGATATTAAACCTGTTTTTTATTAATATATTAATAGTCTATAATTTAAATATTAAATAGTAGACTATTTTTTATGTGGCATCTATCCTATTTCACCCACCAAATAGAATCTGAATTATTTTATTCAAAATAAGGTGGGTTATGACTTAACTTTAAATCAATTTTTCTAACATATTATATTTATTATGAATATAACTTTAGAAGAAATTATTTTTCGTCTTCGAATGGATGTTGCATGGGATGTTCGGGAGGTCTTTGAAGAATCGGCTTCAATTACTGCAATCAAATACTGGCTGATAACATTGATGCCAATAGAAAAAAATGAAGAAAAACTTTTATATGGTATATATAGATACTATAATCTATTAAATATAAAACCCATTCTTCAATATAAAACAGTAAAAGAAGCGTTAGATGAATTAGGAAAACTATACCACAAGCAAGAATTACAAAAATTTAAAAAAAAAAATATTGATTAAGCCAATGGTTTAGCAGAACTTTTCTTCTCTTCTTCAATTTCAACTCAACTTCAATGCTATAAATCTACATTGGAATTTTTATTTTTATTTTTATTTATCACGTAATTTAGGTACGAAATGTAAATGTTTATATACATAATCATAATGAATAATTATGTATATAAACAACTTTAATAAAAACGCGTTGGACTCTAAAAAAATTGTTATTTATCCATGGTTGGTATATACCAACCATCTAACTCTTCATTAACATGATTTTTGGTTCCTAACTTAAATTCAACATTGAGCTCTATGAAGTGACATAACTGCTTGTGATTCTCCCAACGGCCAAGCTGGGCTGGTTCAACAGCTAAATGAAAATATAAAGGTTCAACTGGACAAACTATTAGGGTTTGTTTTATATTTGATAAACCAATGTTTTTTGTTTGTTTAATATTAGGTTTAAAATATAACCCACATTACGTATTTTTGGCATAATAAAGTGAATTTTTAAAATTTTTTTTGAAAAAAGATTTACTAGTTACCATCAATCTCAAATAATACGTAAACAAACTTGAATATATCACAACAATATAGAAAACCACGATATTTTTTAAAAATATTCAAAGACGAAACATATAAATCAAAATAAAAAAGCAAACTCCCGTATACGGCGTTCGTTCTACGCCCATAAGAATCCGCATACTTCCAATAATTACAGCCCAATGACTCAGTTGTGAATTAACGAAAAAAACTATAAAATAATTAACCAATGCCTTGACAACGGAATCAAAGGATCACCAAAACGATTGATAAGTAAACGAGCTCGACAAAGGCGACTGGGGTGCAGGTAATTGCGATTCACCAATATCGGGTAAGAGAGCAAAGCTTGAGCTGAGCTACAAAAAACTGAGAATCGCCAAAAACAAAACACATAATCAACACGACACCCGAAAGATGGACAATTTTTGGTAGATCTTTCGATATGGGGACCAACCCAACGACTAAAAGACCAACAGCTTTGATAAAATTTTCAACAAAAAGTAGAATCGATGGGAGTTCTACTTCGCCAGATAAAGACGCAACAATCCCTTTTGCTTGGGAAACGACAGCTGTCGGAATTCTGAATTGTAACCATTTTTACAGTTCAATACCTAAAAAGGCTAATTTCAATAATTAGCCCTAAAGTACGACAAACAAGAGCTACGGGCACCACAACTGCTTCCATCAACCCAACGCATTCGCAATATCTCTGCCTATACGCTGAGCGGCTGCTCGCAGTTCGGTATCAATTGCAACAAAAGACGTCCTGGATGCACTATATCCGCTAAACAGGTCACTAGTTCTCATAGAGTACATAAGATAAGACTATAAGAGCCGCTACGATTTATCTATCCGCCCAGCTATTACCCAGAGTCAACCTCGACAGGGGCGTTTGGCATTCATTATCGGGGTTAGAACCTCTTGAGCTGCAGAAATCATAACTTTTGTAACAAGTTTTTCCACCGTAGTAGCGTCAGACCCACGACATTCAAATACAATTTCGTCATAAGTGGATCGCGGGTAAAGTACCTCCTTTATTAAAGAATACAAACTCCGTAAAGCGGTTTTTTAAAAATCCGTGCAAGTCGCCTGGATTGGGAAATTAATGATCTGGGTAAAATTTAAATATTTCTCACCGTCTTTTTGAGCAACCTCGGGGCGACGAATACGGCCACTTAAAATTGTTATATAGTTAGATCCCCCGAGTTTTGGGCTTTAGATTGAGAATATAAATTTGTACAACGTTTTTGATAAAGACGAATTTGTGGAAAGGTTACATCCCAACCACGATGTAAAGCTTCAACTTCTTTAAAAGTTCGATTTTGCCCTAAAGATAAAAACCGTTGCCACAAAGTTTGAGCTCCCATACCATAAGTTTTTCCAAAATTCACAGGTTTCATTGAGCTACGAATCCGTTTAAATTCTTTTGGATTGGACTTTTTAAGCTCCATTAGTTCTTCATAAGATTGATTGAAAATTTTAGAAGCTAAAAACGTGTGTAAGTCTAAACCGTTATTGAAAACATGGAGCATTGTTGTTTCATTGGCAAGAATCGCTTGAATAACTAATTCAATCGTTTTATAGTCGACAAAAACAGATCCCGGTTTAGATGGAACAATAATTGACCGAGTGGTTGAATCGCGTGGAGTGCTATGTAACGCGGGGTTTTTTGTCTGTGTCCGTCCCGTAGATTGTGTTGTTTTTTATATGGGTTTGTAAAGTATTAAAAAATCGATTAAAACTTTCAGCTTGTGCGAAATTCAAAAAATCAGTAAACCACTGTAGAATTTTGGAAGTTTGAAAAAGTGGGTTTACTGTATGTTTCGTCACCCAAGCATTTAAGGTTTGGGTACTTTTACTTAAAAACCCATCTTTCGTTGTAGGCCAAATATCTACCAGAGCAGAAATAGGGTGCGTCGTGTGTTTAATAAACTCTGTAAATTTTCGCTATATTTGTCTAAAATTAAACCTAAATTGTTTAGTAAGATTTCTGTTTTGTTTTGGATTTTGGCTTGTTCCACTTCCAAGTTTTCAATTGAAACAGAAACCCCTTGGAGGGATATACCTAAAAATAAAGGTATTAAAATCTGATCCAGTTGATAAGATGTTTCGAAGTAAATTTGTCCAAGTATTAAAATAATATAAATGATTGATTTTCTGAACATAATTTAAGAGTTTGTGCCATACATCGTTTTTTAGATATTTTTGAATTTGTTCAGTCATTGGTGTAACCAATTGATTTTTTGGTATTTTTTATCGAGCTCCACATTCAATAATCGCTTTGACCAATCGGCTAAAGAATTAGCATTTTTAAAGCCATTATGGATAAACTTCAAAAACAAGTATAAATCAAACACTTTATAGTTAAGGTTTTCGGGTAATGGAGCTTTGTCGTGACGCCAAAGAGCTATTAAATCACCCCATAAAAAAACCTATAATTGCGACATTGTCGTTAAGCTATTTAAAAGATGTTTCAGAAAAGCCGGCAAATTCTTTTTTATATGTGAAAATACAGACCGTGTTACTGTTTAAAAAATCTATTTGTATATAGGCGAGTTCGCCAGTTTTTTGGGAAAATTCAGTGTCTAATGTGATAACCGGGTTTGTTTGAAATAAGTTTTGAACAATATCTAAATTAGGTTGTACTAAGATGTTAGGCTCTTCTTACGCGTTTGGAACATTGATAAGCAAACATTTGAGGTTTTGGATCGCGGCGTGTCCGCTATCTGATGGAAAAACCCAAAAAGGTGCTGTACGAAAAGACTCCAAATTGATGGTAAATTCCTGAACCTGTTCTTGATTCACGTGGATGGTTTCACTATTTAAAACACCGAAAACTTTTTTTCCCTCATAGATTCGGCGACGTTCAAAAACCTCCCACTGTGGATATACTGAGTAAAGGTAAAAATTCTTGGCGAAAGTTGATATAATTGAAAATATCACGGGTAGTGACACCTAGTTAATTTGTATATCTTAAATAGACACTAAAAATTGAATTTATTTGTTTATAGTTTTCAACATCCTCTGGTGTACTTAAAGGGATCCAGTGATTTTGACAAAATGTCACTCGGCGTAAAATAAAATTTTGAAGATGTAAAGATTTAGTTCCCTAAAACTCTCAAGCAAAGTTTGCCGCACTATAAAATCTTCATTTATAACGCGTATAAATTGAACAATTAAAGAAACATCTTGTTGAACGGCAAAAGAGGCAAACTTTTCCAATTCTGACGTGGGGAATAAAGACTCAAAATTTTGACTTTTATAGGGGTTTATGCGGGGAACATAAACCATTCGCCGATCTAAAATACCTTCCCGTTGCTGTTGTGTGAATGGATTTTTATTAGAGGCTAGGGCAACAATCCCCTCAAATTGCAGCAGCATGTTCAAATTTCCGTTGAACATTTTGAGATTCTCCGCTAGAAACCAGGTTTCGTAAAAGATTGACAAAAGTGGAAGAAACCGTAGCCCCGATATCGTGACAAATCAGAAGTGTTTTACCGATACCCGTTAACTCCTGCAAACCAAAATTCGAAGAGATGTTTTCTGAGGTTGTGACATAGGCTTTCTTCGAAGGTACCAATCGTTGTAAAAGCTTTAAATATGTAGATTTTCCTGTTGCCGGATAAAAATAAAAATCTTTCTGGATTTCGTATATCTAAAACAGCAAGCAACACGAATGCAATTAAAATATTTACATAAATTTCTTCATTGTTTGCCCGATCTACAATCCAAGCACAAAGCCGGGGGCAGAGGGTTTGAAGGGTGGCTGACTGGCCGATACATAGTTAAAAGGTAAAAGTCCACTTATATACAGTTGTGGATCGTGTTCTAATAACTTACCAGTTTCAAAATCCCACACCCCATTTTGAAAACCTATATATCGACGGTTTAAAAAGAGTTGCATTACTTCTTCCGCATCTCTAAAAAATTTTGGTGCGACCAGTTTTAGAGCATTCTCTAAAATCTGGTATGACCACTGATTCGTTTCAACATCGGATAAAACTCTATCTAGAAGTGTTTTAGAATTGAAAACACCCCAGTAGCCTTTTTGTTGATAATAAAAAAATTGAGAGGTTTCAGAGATATAGAGTAAACGCCCTTGAAAATAATCACATAACCATTGTATTACTTCTTCATTTGGTTTTCCGCGTTTGAGTTGAATTTCACTTTTTTCCACCACACGAAAATTTTGATGATATTTTTCAATTGATTCAATTTTAATTTCTTTAACTTTTCTTAAAATTATTTCAATATCATCCTTTTCTTCAATCCAATCGTCAGGGCTGTATTTTTCAAAATTTATATATCCATCATCAGTAATAAAATTTTTAGGTGGATAAACTAATACTTGGACAGAGTCGGGACACGCTTTGGTTAGCTCCTTATAACCTTGAAAAACTTGTGGATTTGTAAGAATATCTGTATCTGCAAAAATACGTTTAATCCACGTTGATGGTATACTCCAATTTGAAAGAATCTTTAAGGTGGCAGATAGCAGCACCCCCCTATCGTGCAAACATTGCACCACAAAGAGCAAGTGCACCTTTCACCCCTTCTACTAAATCTAAACCTTCCCTATCTAACTGTTGTAATATTTTATCATCTATATTTTTTTTGTTTACGAGGCCAATATCCTTTAGTAGTAAAATAGGTTGCAACCCCATACCTTTAGGACTTAGATATTTAGCACCAGCAATTTTTCTATTCCGCTACCTGAAATATTTTACAATCCCCGGAAAATCTACAAGTCAAGGGAGTATTTAAAAAGTAATAAAGCATTTTAGTTATGCTCACTTATAAACTAGGAATTTACGCAGCAGGTTTGTCTTCAAACTTTATTTTATAACACGTCTAAATTTATGAATGTGCTTATTAGGTATTTATTTTAGAAATGCGAAAACTGGCGCCCTCTCTAATTTGAATTTTATTTTTACGGTAAGTCTGTATTACCTTATAGCTTTTTAAATAGAGTAATACAATTTCTATAACTAATTTATTGATTTTAATAAAGTAATTCACTTAATTAAATATCTCCTCAAGCAGGATTTGAACCTGCAACCTTTCGGTTAACAGCCGACGGCTCTACCATTGAGCTATTAAGGATTTATTCATCAAAGCCACTGCTTTTGCTTTGAGAATAAAAAGTATCAGCGCTAAACAATAAAAGAATTAAGTATACCAATTAGAAAAATAAGTATAAACCATAAACCAATAACTGTATAAAGTTTCATTTTATTTTCATTCCAACTTAAATCTGGAGAACCCACAAAAACAACAGGAACTCCAATAGTTAATAACAGCGAAAATGAAATAAAAGAAAAAACAATAAATTGAAACAATAAATTCATTAAAAAAATTAACCAAATTTACTTGAAGTAGATGCAATTACAAAAGCAGCATATGTTAAAATATACCCTACAGTAAAGTGAACTAATCCAACTAAACGTGCTTGTACAATAGATAAAGCTACAGGTTTATCACGCCAACGAACTAAACTTGCTAATGGTGTTCGTTCATGAGCCCAAGCGAGTGTTTCTATTAATTCTTGCCAATATCCACGCCATGAAATTAAAAACATAAATCCAGTAGCATAAACTAAATGTCCAAAAAGAAACATCCAAGCCCAAACAGATAAACTATTCATTCCAAATGGATTATATCCATTAATTAATTGAGATGAATTTAACCATAGATAATCACGTAACCAGCCCATAAGATAGGTAGAAGATTCATTAAATTGACTTACATTTCCTTGCCAGATACTTAAATGTTTCCAATGCCAATAAAATGTAACCCATCCAATTGTGTTTAACATCCAAAAGACAGATAAGTAGAAAGCGTCCCATGCTGAAATATCACAAGTACCTCCACGACCAGGACCATCACATGGAAAACTATAACCAAAATCTTTTTTATCTGGCATTAGTTTAGAACCACGTGCATCTAAAGCTCCTTTTACTAAAATAAGAGTTGTAACATGCAACCCCAGTGCAATAGCATGATGAACTAAAAAATCCCCAGGACCTATGATTAAAAATAATGAATTTGTTTTATTATTAATTGCACTTAACCAACCAGGTAACCAAAGTGTTTGACTTGCATTATATGCTGGATTTTGATTACTTGAAAGAAATACACCAAAACCATAAAAATTTTTTCCATGTGCTGCTTGAATCCATTGTGCAAAAAGTGGTTCTATTAAAATTTGTTTTTCAGGTGTTCCAAAAGCAAGCATAACATCATTATGAATATAAAGCCCTAATGTATGGAATCCCAAGAATAAACTTACCCAACTTAAGTGTGATATAATTGCTTCTTTATGATTTAATATTCGGGCAAGTACATTATCTTTATTCAATTGAGGATCATAATCACGAATAAAAAATATAGCTCCATGGGCAAAAGCACCACACATAATAAAGCCAGCAATATACTGATGATGTGTATATAATGCCGCTTGCGTCGTAAAATCTTGTGCTAAAAAAGCATAAGGAGGTAATGAATACATATGTTGTGCAACTAATGAACAAATAGTACCAACTGAAGCTAAGGCAAGGCCTAATTGAAAATGTAAAGAATTATTAATTGTATCAAATAATTCATTATGCCCAGAACCTAGACGACCACTTGGAGCACGATGTGCTTCTAAAATTTTTTTGAGACTATGTCCAATTCCAAAATTTGTTCGATACATATGTCCAGCAATTATAAAAATAACTGCAATTGCTAAATGGTGATGAGCAATATCTGTTAACCATAAACTTTGTGTTTGAGGATGAAAACCACCAAGAAAAGTTAGAATAGCATTTCCAGTGCCCTCAGATGTTCCAAAGAGATGATCTAATTTATCTGGATTTTGGGAATAGACATTCCAATTTCCAGTAAAAAAAGGTTTTAATCCTTGGGGATGAGGTAATGTTGTTAAAAAGTTCGACCATCTTACTGAAATACCCCGTGATTGTGGTATAGCAACATGGATTAAATGGCCAGTCCAAGCAAGTGAACTTACACCAAAAAGACCTGCTAAATGATGATTTAATCGAGATTCTGCATTCTTAAACCAAGAAAGAGCTGGTTGAAATTTTGGTTGAAGATGTAACCATCCTGCAATTAAAAATAAGCCAGAAAGAATTAATAAAAAAACTGCACCTTGATAAAGGTCTTGGTTTGATGTACAACCTATAGTATACCACCACTGGTAAACTCCAGATGTTGCAATATTAACAGGACCAGATGTTCCGTGATTAAATGCTTCCACTGCAGATTGTCCAAAATGAGGATCCCAAATAGCATGAGCAATTGGTCTTATATGTAATGGATCCAAAACCCATTGTTCAAAATTTCCTTGCCAAGCTACGTGAAATAGATTCCCAGAAGTCCATAAAAAAATAATCGCCAATTGACCAAAATGTGATGCAAAAATTTTTTGATAAAGTGTTTCTTCAGTCATACCATCATGACTTTCAAAATCATGTGCTGTTGCAATACCATACCAAAGACGTCGTGTTGTTGGATCTTTAACTAAATCTTGACTAAATTTTGGAAATTTTGTAACCATATTAAATTTAATAGAATATTTTTATCATATAAATTGAAAATTTTTTGAGTGCATAAGGGTCTTAAAAATATCCTGTACCAGCTGGTAATAAATTTCCTAAAATTACGTTTTGTTTTAATCCTCTCATGAAATCAATTTGATTTTGAATTGCAGCTTGACTAAGAACTCGGGTTGTTTCTTGAAAACTTGCTGCTGATAAAAAACTTGAAGTTTTTAAACAAGTTTTTGTTATTCCTAAAAATAGTGGTTTATAAATAATTTTCTTTAAATATTCTTCATTTATTTTATATATCCACTGTAATGATACAACTTCTCCACGGAGTAATTTTGTTTGACCTGGATATAAAATCAAAGCATGTGATGTCATTTGTCGAACAATAATTTCAATATGTTTATCTGAAATATATATACCCTGACCACAATAAATACGTTGAATATTGTTTAAAATTGATTTTTGAAGATTTTCTAGATATTGATCTATTTCTTCGAAAAATTTTACATATGATGGTAATTTTTGAAAATTATATATTGATTTTTTTCTAGCCTCTAATATTTCTTCAATTTTAGGAATCCCTTGCACAATATCTCCAATTTTTGATTGATTATAAAAAACACTACATAAATGTTGATTTTTAAAAATAATTTCACCGTGGCGTGTATATAAAATACTTTGCTCATTTAAAAGATAATTCGTTGCTTTTCTAAACAAAAAAGTATTATATGTTTTTGCGATTAACTGACCTCCGTTAAAGATAAATTGATCATCTAGTAATTCCTCACCTCCTTTAAATAATAATCCTGGTATTCTTTTTAAACTTTTTTTTATAGGAAATCTATTATTTGATAAACAAAATTTTTTTTGATTTCTATCTTCTCTGTTTTTTTGATTCAAACTTGATTTGTTTTTTTTAATAGGTAAAACTTTCTGAGAAAAATAATTTTCAGTATTAGTAAATAAAATATTATTTTTATATTTTTTTTTTATTTGTGGATCTAAAATTTCACTACTTGTTGAAAAGAAAAAAAAACGAAAAATAATTTGAGTTTCAATAGAACAAAAAAAATTCTTCTGAATTATTTGCAAATAGCTATTTGCAATTTTCGAAAATAGATTTCTATTTAAATATTTAACTTTAATCAGTTGAAGTTTATGAGAGTGTGTATTATTTAATAATTTAAAATTAAAATTTACTGGAAGAATATTTATTAAAGCTAAATCAAATTCCTTGTTCAAAGAAGGTATTTCGAAGTCAAGTTTCTTTTTTTTCAATTTTTTTTTGCTCACTTTTTTCAAATTTAGTATTATTTTTATTTTATTAAATAATAAAAATCTTAAATTTTTTTGAGTTCGAAAAAATTTTCTTTTTCTATATTTAGTTCTTCTTTTTACAGAATATAAAGAATTTCTATTTACAGAATATAAAGAATTTCTATTGTTTATAATAAATAGCCAACACTTTAAATATGAAAAAAAAATAAAAAAAGTTTTCTTTAACTTTTTTTCAAAAATTGGAAAATAATCTTTTTTTTCAGGTATTGAAGATTTTAAATAACGTATTTTATATTTTTGAAAATCATTAGGAATTTTATTTTTTAGAGAAATAAAAGATTTTTTTGAAATAGACTCAACTCGCTTATTATAATTATTTGTTTGTATTTTAAAAAAATTTTTAATATTTGGAAAGGTAAGTTTTTCACTTCTTTTCCTATAATATTTTTTTAAAATATTTTTTTGGAATATTTTTTTATCATCTGTTTGTAAATTAAAAAATTTTAGAATAGGTTTTTGAAGTTTTTTATTAGTAAAACGAAGTTTAAAATTTTTTAAAAAATAAAAATTTTTTAAAAAAAAACAATATGCATCGAAATAAAAATTAATAGTTTTTTGTTGAAATTTAATTAAATCAGTTTGAATCAAACTTATTTTTGAATGTGAAGTCATTGAATACGGCAAAACTTCTTCCAGAAAAAAAATACTTTCTTTTTTAATATCGAAAGCAGTAACAAGTTTTTTTAAAGAAGGAAAAATTGAAAAATCATTATTTTGAAAAGGTAAACTTCTTTTTTTTTTTATAAAATTTTTCAGATATGTTGAATATGTATTTTTCGATTTATAGCCAAAAAAATACCACTCTAAACTATTGGATGAAAAATACTTTTTATTTCTATTTTTTAAATATATTATTTCTTTATTAAAAATTAAATTTTTAAAATATTTTTTAATTAAAGATATTTGAGAACTTTTTTGACTTAATTGCTTTTTATTTTTACTAAAACAAAGAAAAATTCGGATATATACATTATCACCAATTTTTAAAAATTTTCGTCGTTTTTTAAATTTATAGAAATAATGTTTTGATTGTTGCAGAATTTTAAATTTGTATTGCGACTTAACTTTATTAATAGTAGATATTCCTTCTAAGAGATGTATTAAAAAAATATATTTAGAAATTGAGATATTTTTCCAATGAAGAATTTTTGGTTTAACTTTAAAATTTTGTCGAATCCAATTAGAATAGAAATTTTTCACTAAATTTTTTGAAAACAGTTTTGTAAAAGAATATTTTTTTGTTAATTGAACTAAATTTATCTTTTTTGTTTTATATTTTGGAATTCCTTGTCTATTAATGAAAATAATAAATAAATTTTGATTTATTTGTTTATATTTTTTGTTAGTTTGAAATAAAAATTCATATAAAATATTATAAGAAGTATTAATAAAATATTTAATAATTTTTGTTTTATTTCTCCATGAAACCAAAGAAGGCCACAAAGTTGTTAATTCCCAATTTTTTCTATGAAAATGCGTCGTAATTTTTCTTAGTTTTAATCCAGTTGTTAAGGTTTGAAATTTGATACTAGAAATTTGGACTTTTTGTTTTGGTTTACATAAATATCCGCTATTTTTAAAAAAAAGTGAATAAATAGGAATATTAAAAACTCGTCTTGAAAATTTATGAGAATGCTGTAAATTTAAACGAACTTGTGTACAAGGAATTAATTTATCGACTAAATCTAAATAATGGAAAAAAGAATTCGTTTTTTTGAAAAATTGTGCAGATAAAATCCAAAATTCATCAAAACCTTGTATAGGATTTTTTGTTTGTTGCTTTAAAAAATCAAATCGTGTTTTTTCAAGTAAAAGAAAATTTTCGAAATACATTTCACCAGAATTTAAAGATGAAACTTTTTGTTCATTTTTGAATTCATTTTCTTCTTCTTTAAAAAAAGGTAATTCAGCTATTAATTGTTTTTTAAATACATTTTCACCTTGTTTAACATATAGAAGACTGCCACTTTGAAAACTAAGTTGTATCTTTTTTTGAACAGTTAAGCTTTTTTTTATTTGTAAAATTCCATTATTTTTGCTCAAATAAGCTATTTTACCATGTTGTGTTCGAATTAATAATCCACTACATAAAGATAGATAATGAATTCTTCCTGCAAAGGGTGTATATGTTTGATTTAAAAGTATTCCAGTGAAAACTCCTCCTGTATGAAATGTACGCATCGTTAGTTGAGTACCAGGTTCTCCTATAGACTGGGCTGCTAATATCCCTACAGCTTCACCTATAGATACTAATTGGCCTTCTGCTAAATTCCAGCCATAACAAAACTGACAAATAAATTTAGAAGATTTGCATGTAAGAGGAGAACGAATTTGAACTTTTTGCCGAATTTTACAAATTCTGCTACTAATTTGTTTGGAAATTTCTTGATTTTTTGAACCAATAATGAAATGTTTTGATGGACAGATAATTGTTTCAGCTAAAATACGACCGACTAAACGTTGTTTTAAAGGTAATATTTTTTTTTGACGATCATCATATAAATCTTCAATAAAAATGCCTTGAGAATCATGACAATCAATCTGGCTTATTATCACTTGGTGTGCGACATCAACCAATCGTCTAGTTAAGTAACCTGAGGCAGCTGTTCGTAATGCTGTATCGACAACTCCCTTTCGAGCTCCAGAACAAGAAATAAGATATTCTGTTAATGTTAAACCCTCTCGAAAACTACTACGTATTGGAAAATCAATAATTTGCCCTTGAGGATCGGCCATAAGTCCCCGCATGCCAACCAGTTGGCGTATTTGTGAGATATTTCCGCGAGCTCCAGAGAAAGCCATAAAATAAACTGGATTTAGAAAATCTGAAAATTTGAATGACTGCAACACTTCATATTTTAATTCTTCACTTGTTCGATTCCAAACTTCCAAAATACACTGATAATGTTCAATTATTGTTAAATTACCTGCTCTAAATTGACTATCAGTATCAAAAACTTCATTTTCTGCAGTTAGTAAAACAGATGATTTTGAAACAGGAATTTTTAAATCATCAATGCTAATTGAAAACCCCGCTTCTGTTGCAGAATGAAAACCTAAAAGTTTAATTTTTTCCAAAAATTTTAGAAGTCGATAATGTCCATGGTGACTTTTTCTAAAAAACCAATGAAGAAAACTATTAAATCGCCGTTTATTAAAGCAATGATTAAAAAAAATTGTCGGAGTTAATTGATATTTCATATTAAATTTTCATAAAACTTTAATCGACCATAAGTGGTTCTTATTTTTCTCAACATTTCAGCTCCACTAAAATGATATTGTTGACAAAATTCAAATCGAAATTTTTGAAAATTACCATCGAAATTCAAACGAATTTCAATCAATTTTTGCATTTTTTTTTCTGTTTCATATCCACTTATATAAGGATTTGATAGATACCAAATAAAATCTTTATTATTAATGAATCGAGACAAATTTTTAGAGAAAAAAATTAAAGAAATATTTGATAGTAAAATATCTCTAATTTCTTTATAAAAGAATTTTTTAGAAGTTTTTAAAAAAAAAGGCTTTTGAAAAAGACAATTTTTTAAAAACCCAAACAAAACTTTATTGTTCCAAATTGCAAAATTTTTAAATTGAACATTTCGAGTTGTTAAAAAAGAACTTCCCAAAATCATATCTTGACTTGGAAAACATATTGGTGCATGAGTTGCAACAGAAAAAAGGTTATTTTGAGACCAATTAATTTTCCAAGCTTCCGCTCGTGCTTGAAAACATAAGGGAATATGGACACCCATTTGATCACCATCAAAATCAGCATTAAAAGCAGTACATACTAATGGATGTAATAAAATAGCTTTCCCATCAATTAATTTTGGTTGAAATGTTTGAATATTTAAACGATGGAGAGTTGGTGCTCTATTTAATAATATCGGATGACGCTGAGCAATTTCTTTAAGTAAATTCCAAATAAATTTTGTTTTTTTACTTAATATTTCTTTCGCACCGAAAATTGTTTTTGTTTGGTTTTTACATATTAATATGCGGATTAAAAAAGGTTGAAACAACTCGTATGCAATATCTCTTGGTAAGCCACATTCATATATTTTTAAATATGGACTTACAACGATAACTGATCTTCCAGAATAATCTACTCGTTTACCTAACAAATTTTGTCTAAAGCGTCCTTTTTTCCCCTTAAATAAATCCGATAAAGGTTTTGAAGAACTTTCTCCATTTTCAATTAAAGAATCAACGGATTCTTGCAATGATTTTTGCGCATATTGTAAAATATTTGCGCTTATAGAATTAAAATTTAAATTTTTTTTATACAAAGCCAACTGTGAAAGTCTTTTGTTTCTAAAAATAACATTTTGATAAAGTTTGTTAAAATCAGATATAATAACTTGATTGTCTAGCTTCATTATAGGACGTAATTCGGGTGGTAAAACTGGAATTGCACTTAAAATCATAGAGGCTGGGTTTATTTGATTATATCTAAAAAATCTTAAATATTTTAAACGTCGATGGAGCTGAATTTTATATAGAAATTCATCATCTGAAATAGATTTAAAATAATCTAATTGAGCTAAATTCAATCGAATTTGAGTTTCTAATAATTTACCATCACTACAAGAATATTGTATCAATTGAGTCAACCATGTTCTAATAAGCTGAGCTCCGAAAAATAATTGAGATTCACACAAATTGACCAATCCTGGTGGACCTGGATAAAATTTATTTAATCGATCATCTTTTTGTGGAATTTTTATTAAAAAAAAAGCAAGAGAAAACCAATTGTTTTGCCAACTACTCATTTTAGAAATTACACTAAAACCAAAATAAAGAGCGAGATCTCTTACACCACCATTTTTCCAGAGAGATTTTTTTTTGAACAAGAGAAATCTATCACTTTGTATTTGACTATTATATTTAATTTTTTGATTTGTTAATGAATAAGTTTTTTTATCAATTTTATGTTTTTTTTTTTCAAAATACCAAAATTTGGATAATTTTAATGAAAAATCCAACAGATTAGCAGAAGGAAAAGTTCGCAAAAAAATTTTTTTTAAATTATTACTATTACAATTTTTTATTTCTTTTGGAAAAATCGTTCGTGAAATGTTTTGAGTACAATAAAGTAAAGATTCAATTTTTGTTTTTGATAAATTTAAAAAAAGGGAAAAATAATTATCCCTAAAGAACCAAATATGTGCAACAGCAGTAGTAAGTTGAATATAACCTAAACGATACCGTCGAACACGTGATGAAATATATTCAACTTCACACTCAGGACAAAATTTTTGTTCTTGATTTGAAGGGGGGCGTCCGCAAGCACAAATAAAATCATTAACCGGCCCAAAAAGACGTTCGCAAAATAGTCCATCTTTTTCTGGTTTTAATGTTTGATAATTAATTGTTTTCGAGTTTAATATTTGACCACTAATTTTTTTGCCATTTGGTAACTGTCGTTGAGCCCATTGTCTTATCATTTTACTTGTAGCTATATATAAACGAAATCCTGTTAATGTCATAAAATTTTAACGTTTTGAATATTGTGGTGCTTTTCTGGCTTTTTTTAAACCATATTTTTTACGTTCTTTGATTCGTGAATCCTGCGTAAGTAAATTTTTTTGTGATATTTTAATTATACTATTTTTTAAAATATTTGAAAATCCCATTCGGCAGAATGTTTTAGCAAGAGCCAAACAAATTGCTTTTTTTTGACCTGTATTTCCACCGCCAGAAACTTGAATTTTTATATTTAAATTTAAAGGTATATCTAAAATTAAAAATTGTCGAATACTATCAAGAGTATCTTTATCATTTTGAAAATAATCAAAAATAGTTTTATTATTAATAATAATTATAATTGTCTTTGTCGTTTCCTTCACTTTTGAATAAATAATAAAAACTTTTGCTATTGCTGATTTATGGCGACCTATTCCAGAATGTTTCATAATTTTTTTAACAAAGTTCAGATAAAATTTTATAAGCTTAAAACTACCTATTACTAGAATTGAACTAGTAACCTTCCGCGTATGAAACGGATGCTCTTACCAATTGAGCTAAATAGGCATAACTACCCGGATTTGGACCGGGATGAAATATTTTCGCAGTAGTGTGTCAAAGAAATTAACTGTTTTTTTACTTTTTTGATAAAATTTTTTGAACATTATAAAAAGCTTTTTTTTTCCAAAAAGTTTTATGAGATCGAGACTTAGATTTTGAAACACGTTTTTTTGGCACAGCCATATTTTCTTATTTTATGCTAAAGAAGCCTTTCCTCTGCGTTTTCGTAAATAAAATAATTTTGAACGGCGAAATTTTCGTGCTTTTAAAATTTTCAGGGTTTGAATTTGTGGACTATTATAAGCAAAAGTACGTTCTATACTATATGTTCCTGCAGGTTTGCGAAGAAGAATTTTTTTATCATAAAAAGATCCACAAATAGCTAGAACGATACCTTCAAAAAATTGAATACGTTTTCTATTACCTTCTTGAAAACAAAAACCTACTTGAATAGAATCTCCTATTGAAAATTCTAATTTTTGTTTATTTATTTTTTTTTCAAAATGTTGTATTCTATTGTTCATAATAATTTAGAATTAATCGAGAACTTCTGAAACAATGCCAGCACCAACCGTACGGCCGCCTTCGCGGATAGCAAAACGCATTCCATTTTCAACTGCAATCGGTTGAATTAGTTCGACGATTAATCTAACTCTATCGCCAGGCATAACCATACGTATTTTACTATTATCATCAGCTTGAAAAGACTCAATTTTACCTGTAACATCAGTTGTTCGAACATAAAATTGTGGTCTATAACCAGTAACAAAAGAAGTATGACGACCTCCTTCATTTTTTTTTAAAACATAAACTTGAGCTTTAAATCGACGATGAGGTGTTATTGAGCCTGGCTTAGCTAAAACCATACCTCGTTGAATTTCATTTTTTTGTATTCCTCTTAATAAAATACCAATATTGTCACCAGCAACACTTTCGTCCAACGTTTTTTGAAACATTTCAAGTCCAATTACAGTTGTTTCTCTAGTATCTTTAAGGCCAATGATTTCGACAGATTCACCTATTTTAATTTGGCCACGTTCAACACGACCTGTCGCAACTGTTCCACGACCTGTAATTGAGACTATATTTTCAACAGCCATTAAAAAATCTTTTTCAACATTTCGTTGTGGTAATGGGATTGCTTCATCAACACAATCCATTAATTTATAAATATAATCAACCCATTCATTATCACCTCTTTTAATTTTTGGATTCACTGTAAGTGCTTCAACAGCCTCCAAGGCAGATCCTCGAACAATTGATATAGAATCGCCAGGAAAATCATAACGATATAAAGTTTCTCTAATTTCTAATTCAACTAGTTCTAATAATTCTTCATCGTCTACTTGATCAATTTTATTTAAAAAAACAACAATAGCTGGAACTCCAACCTGTTGAGCTAGTAAAATGTGTTCTCTTGTTTGAGGCATTGGACCATCAGCCCCAGAAACAACTAAAATAGCGCCATCCATTTGAGCAGCTCCTGTAATCATATGAAAGTAGAGAATCCAACCCCCTTCTACCTAACCGTACATGATAGTTTTCTGTCATACGGCTATTTGTATCTTTCGATTGGTGTGATTATTAATTCGTTTAGTAAAGGAAAAGATATTTTGCGATTTCCAAACCCATGTATAGTTAAATTTTTATCATATTTTTTGAAAATTTGTTTCACTGTACGTTGTTTATGTTTCATACATAATGTTTTTATACAAGATTGTTTAATAATATAATAAATCCAATATAGTTGTTTTCTAGTATTTATATGAAAAAAATAATAATTAAAAATTCTTCGAATAAGTTTACTATAAATTAAAATAATTTGAAAATCGGAAAAATTTACCCATATATTTTTATGTAAAGATTTACTCTTATGTAAAAATGCATGATTTTTTAATTCAGTTATTAGTTTATCTTGATCAATTGTTATTATTAGTTTATGTTCTTTAAAATATTTTAAAGTAAAACCTAAAAAATGTAAACTTTGTTTTTTGAGTTTTTTTATAAAAATTTTTTTAGGTTTTACTAATAATTCAGTTATTAACCAAGTTTTGATTTTATTTTTAATTAAAACCATAATTGTATAAGTTCCATCAATAATAATAACCAATTCATTAATATATCGGATATAAAATATTTTTTTTTGCAGTTGTTGAAAAATTAAAGGTAATTTTTTAATTTCTTTTTCAATATAAAAATCTAATTTAAAAAGATAGATATTCAATAATGTTAAAATATATGTTCTTGAAAGAGTTGTTTGGTTAGTAAATTTTGAAAGAAGATTAAGAAATTTTTTGTCTCTAATATTTTGTTTTAAAATATCTAAAAGAAGAGGAATTTTTAAATCAAAAAGATTTAATTGAACTTCAAGAGCAAAATTACCATTTAAAGAAAATATTTTTATTTTTTGCAAAGTATCTTGTGGAGAATTTTTGAAATTATAGATTTTATTTAAAATCAATTGTAAACACTCTTGAACAATAAAATCATCAACCTTTAAATATAATTTTTTATTCAGAGGTTTATAAGTCTGATTTTTTAATGAATAATGTAAATTTATTAATTGGGATAAAGAATAATTTTCAACAGATTGTACAAAAACTTTCGAATAAAAATTTAATTTTTTAGAATTTTTAAATATTATTAAAAAACCAAAAAAAAGCATTTGTGGATTAATCAATTGATAAAAAATACGATTAAGAAGATATTTTTTAGAATAGTTGAAAGGAATACTATTTTTTATAATCGGTTGGATATATTTAATCAACCAAAATTTTTCTTGATTGTTTAATATTGAATTTTTATTGAAAAGAAATTTAAATTTCATTTTTTTGAACTTTTTTCCCGTGAAAATAAATCACGTGGTTTAATAACCGTAAAGTTTACTTAGAAAGATACAGTGCTATCTAATATTTAGCAAAAACTAATTTTATAGCCTTCTTCTCGCATATTTCATTTATTAAAAAATTCAGCGAGTAAATAAAAGTCTTTGAATACATATTCTTGCCTAATATAGGAAATTTAACTATTAAATAATGTTTAAGATATCCTGTTAGAGTTTATAAAAATATACTAAACTCTATATCTAAACCCGTGAATTTAGGTCTCTTACGTTTTAGAGAAGATAGTATAAAACTGTTAGGAAATACAACTTAACCTCTAATTAGACACTTTACCAACTTTCATGCTGTAGTTCCCAAACACTTTAGTGAAAATAAAACAGATTTTTGGGTAAGAAGTGAAAATTTAACATATACAGGGAATATTACTAGTGTATATATTCTAATGCTTTTATCGCAAATTTTTAACGTAATCTGCATGTCCAGGACAATCTACGTGAGCATAATGACGTTTTTCAGTTTCATATTCGACATGGGCAGTATTTATTGTAATACCACGAGCTTTTTCTTCTGGAGCAGAATCTATATCTGTATAACTTTTTGCTTTTGCTGCTCCAGAGGCTGCTAATGTCATAGTAATAGCTGCAGTTAGTGTAGTTTTACCATGATCAACATGCCCAATTGTACCTATATTAACATGTGGTTTTGTTCGTTCAAATTTTTCTCTTGCCATAAAATACTTTGAAAAAAATATATAGAGAATTTACAAATTAATTTTATTTGTTTGTATGACATGAGAAACTTAATTTTAGTACTTAGCCTGCTATCGGAATTGAACCAATAACCGTCGGTTTACAAGACCGATGCTCTACCAATTGAGCTAAGCAGGCTTCTTTGAGTTTGTTTTCATTGAAGACTTAAATAAATGCATATAGGATAAATTTTGTTATTTGGGATATTGCCAAGTGGTAAGGCTGCGGGTTTTGGTCCCGTTACTCGGAGGTTCGAATCCTCCTATCCCAGTTAGGAAGCTCTATCTTTTGCCGCCTTGGTGGTGAAATGGTAGACACAATTGATTCAAAATCAATCGCTTTTTAAGTATAGAGGTTCGAATCCTCTTCAAGGCACTCGTTTAACGTAGTGCCAGGATAGCTCAGTTGGTAGAGTAATGGTCTGAAAAACCATTGGCCACCAGTTCAAATCTGGTTTCTGGCAGCTCTTGTGACGAAATAGGTAGACGTATTAGTTTTAGAAACTAGTGTCTTAGACGTATGGGTTCGAGTCCCATCGAGAGCATTTATAAAGAAAGACCCCTGGGGGAATTTGAATCCTCGTTTCCTCCGTGAAAAGGAGATGTCCTTGGCCTCTAGACGACAGGGGCAGTGTAGCAAAAAAATTAAGCTACAATGATAATAATATATTAAAAATTTTTTATGTCAAATTTAATTTTTTAATTTGTGACTAAAAATGGTAAAATTGATTAAATGATTGAAATAATTTCTGATTAAATTTGATAAGTTTTTTTCTTCTATATATTGATGGACCTTCTTTTTGTTTAAGTTTTATTTTGTTTAAAACAGTTTTTGAAAAATTTAAATGTTTTTTTGCTTCTTTTGTTAAATAAGTTTGCTTTTTAAATTGACGACGAAGTTTTTCTTCAGTTAAGAAATTTGACGATTGAAAAAAACCTTGAGGAATTTTGCCTTTTTTTTTCAAGGGAGCTTCTCTATATATATTCAATGTTTCAAAAAGAGCAACTTTTAAAAAATCGCGTGAAACAATTAAATCTAGTAAACCATGATCGAATAAATATTCAGCCGTTTGAAAATTTTCAGGTAATTGTTCTTGTTGTAAAGTCTGTTCAATAACTCGACGTCCAGCAAAACCAATTAAAGCATTAGGTTCTGCAAAAATTAAATCGCCAAGCATAGCAAAACTAGCTGTAACACCACCTGTTGTTGGCGAAGTTAAAACTGAAATATACATTAAATGAGTTTTATTTTGATAAACATTAAGCGTGGCGGAAATTTTCGCCATCTGCATTAAACTTAAAGATCCCTCATGCATGCGAGCTCCGCCCGAAGCGCAAACTATAATTAACATTAAACCTTCGTAGGTAGCATACTCTATTAGTCGAGTAATTTTTTCGCCAACAACAGAACCCATACTACCTCCCATAAAACCAAAATCCATAATACCGAGTGCAACAGGCATATCTTCAAGTAAACCAGTTCCTGTAATAACGGCTTCTTGTAAACCAGTTTGTAATTGTGCATCTGTTAAACGTGATAAATAAGTTCTTTGATCAGAAAATTTTAATGGATCGATAGATGACAAAGTTTCATCAAAAGGTTGCCAAGTACCCGGATCGATTAAACTTTTTAAACGTTCAGGACCAGTCATTGGTAAATGCCAATTACAAGAAGGGCAAAGATGATAATTTTCTTTCAAATCTTTAATATAAATAACTTCTCCACATTTATAACAACGAGTCCAAAGACCACTGTCATCTGACGAGTCGTCCATCCATGCTAAAATAGACATATTAACTTTTAGATTTTTTAGATTTTTTATATTTTCTCACAAAACTAGCATTTGTATTAGCAATTTTATGAACTTCTTCTTTTTTATGAAATGCATTACCAATTTTTTTCGATGCATCAATTAATTCATTTGCTAAATTTTTATCGAAAGTATTTCCCGGTCTTTTTTTTGCTGAAATTAATATCCATCTAATTCCTCGGGAAATTCCACGATTTGAATCAAGTTCAATAGGAATTGGATAAACACTACCGCCAATACGACGTGTTTGAATTTTCACAGATGGAGTTGTATTACAAATCGCTTTTTCAACGATTAACATAGGATCTTGCTTAGTTTGACTTTGAATATTTGCTAAACTTTTTTGGAGAATACGATGTGCTAATTTTTTTTTTCCATGTCGCAGAATTCGTTGACTTATAAGTAGTAAATTTGAACCAAAATTTTTATTTTTATATTTTGTACGTGCCATAATATCTTATTTTTTCTTAACACCATATTTTGATCGACCTTGATTTCGATTTCGAACACTTGCTGTATCTAAAGTTCCACGAATAACTCGAAAACGAACACCTGGTAAATCTTTAACACGACCTCCTCTAATTAAAACAACGGCATGTTCTTGCAAATTATGACCAATTCCTGGTATAGAAGCAGTAACATCAAATCCAGAAGTTAAACGAATTCGAGCAACTTTTCGAATAGCTGAATTCGGTTTTTTAGGCGTTGTAGTAAAGACTCGTAGACAGATGCCACGACGTTGTGGACAAGCTTTTAAAGCTAAAGATTTTTTCTTTTTACAGGACTTTTTTCTAGCAAGTTGAACTAATTGTTGAACTGTTGGCATAAAAGTTTTTTAAAGGGATGCTTTCTTGCCCACCAAAGGTGGGCATTATTAGGTCAATATTTAAAGAGTATCAATTGTTTCAAATTCAAATTTAATTTCTTTCCACACAATAGAAGCAGCAGCAAGTTCAGGACTCCATTTAGCTGCATCACGAATAATATTATTACCTTCTGCAGCAAGAGAAATTCCTTCATTACGAGCTTGAACACAAACCTCACATGCAATACGATTCGCTGCAGCACCTGGAGCATTTCCCCAAGGATGACCTAATGTTCCACCACCAAATTGTAAACAAGCGTCATCTCCAAAAATTTCAACTAATGCAGGCATATGCCAAACATGAATACCACCAGAAGCAACAGGAATTACCCCAGGTAATGATACCCAATTTTGAGTAAAGTAAATTCCACGTTTGCGATCTTTTTCGCAAAAATTTTCACGCATTAAATCGACAAAACCCAAAGTTACTTCACGTTCGCCTTCAAGTTTACCTACAACAGTTCCTGCATGTAAATGATCACCGCCAGAAAGACGTAAAGCTTTTGCAAGAACTCTAAAATGCATTCCATGAATTTTTTGACGGTCAATTACCGCATGCATTGCACGATGAATATGTAATAATAAACTATGATCTCGACAATAATGTGCAAGAGAAGTATTAGCTGTGAAACCTCCAGTTAAATAGTCATGCATTACAATAGGCACACCTAATTCTTTTGCACATTCAGCTCTTTTTAACATTTCATCACAATGACCAGCAGTAGCATTTAAATAATGCCCTTTAATTTCACCTGTTTCAGCTTGAGATTTATAAATAGATTCTGCAACAAAAAGAAAACGATCGCGCCAACGCATAAATGGCTGAGAATTTACATTCTCATCGTCTTTTGTAAAATCAAGACCACCACGTAAACATTCATAAACTGCACGTCCGTAATTTTTAGCAGAAAGACCTAATTTTGGTTTAATAGTGCAACCTAAAAGTGGACGTCCATATTTATTAAGTTTATCACGTTCAACTTGAATTCCGTGAGGAGGTCCTTGAAAAGTTTTAATATATGAAGGAGGAATACGTAAATCTTCGAGACGCAATGCTCTTAAAGCCTTGAATCCAAAAACATTTCCAACAATAGAAGTAAATAAGTTTGTAACAGAACCTTCTTCAAAAAGGTCTAAAGGATATGCAACATATGCAATATACTGATTTTCTTCACCAGCAACTGCTTCAATATCATAACAACGACCTTTATATTTATCTAAACTTGTCAGACCATCTGTCCATACAGTTGTCCATGTTCCTGTTGACGATTCTGCTGCAACAGCAGCACCTGCTTCTTCAGCTGGAACACCTGGTTGAGGTGTCATTCGAAATGCTGCGAGAATGTCCGTTTCAGATACTTGGTAATCTGGTGTGTAATATGTTAAGCGATATTCTTTTACACCAGCTTTAAACCCAGCACCAGATTTTGTTTCTGTTTGTGGTCCCATATTTTTATTTTAACAAAAGATTAAATAACGATTTTATGCAACAACCCGTATATCGAATTTTAAAGTAAACGATCACCGCGTTTATATTGAAGATAAGCTGTAACAAATAGACCAATAATTGTTACTGGTATAAGTCCTAATACAATACCGGATAATAATGGTTCAACCATAGTTGACTTTTTTTGTAAATTATAACAATATTTGAAAAAAAGTCAACCAATAAAGAAAAGATTTTGGGTATGGAGGGACTCGAACCCCCGACCTTATGGTTCGTAGCCATAGACTCTCATCCACTAAGTTACATACCCAAAGAAAAAGGCGGACGACGGGAATTGAACCCGCGAATGATGGTGCCACAAACCATTACCTTACCACTTGGTGACGCCCGCCAAATATATTATATATTTTGTTGTTCAAAGCCAAAATTTCATTTTACATAATAAATTTTTTTTGTATTATTAGATATATCACAAGCAATTTAAATTTATAGTAAACTAATTGATTTTTTATCATGACAGCATCGTATTTGCCAGAAATTTTTGTACCACTTGTTGGTCTATTTTTTCCTCTAGTTACTATGGCATCAATTTTTCTATATATTGAAAATTCATTTATTGAATAAATTTAATAATGAGAAGAAAATTTTCAACTATTTTACTAATTAATGTTTTTAAAGAAATTTAATTTTTCTTGTATAGTCACTTTAACGTTTTTTTTTCTATATTTTTTAATTTTATTTCCAAAAAATACAATTGCTTATCCTATTTTTGCTCAGCAAAATTATGAAAATCCGCGTGAAGCAAATGGACGAATTGTATGTGCAAATTGTCATTTGGCTGAAAAACCTATTGAATTACAAGTGCCTCAAGCTGTTTTGCCAGATACAGTTTTTGAAGCTATTGTTAAAATTCCATATGATCAACAGATTCAACAAGTTTTAGGTAATGGCAAAAAGGGTCCAATTAATGTTGGAGCTATTATTATTTTGCCAGAAGGATTTCAATTAGCACCAAAAGATCGAATTTCTCCAGAATTAAAAAAACGAATTCAACGATTAAGTTTCCAACCTTATAGTGAAACTCAAAAAAATATTTTAGTTGTTGGACCTGTTCCTGGTAAAAAATATAATCAAATGGTTTTTCCGCTTCTTTCGCCAGATCCTAAAAAAAATAAAAAAAGTTATTTTTTAAAATATCCAATTTATTTAGGAGCAAATCGTGGACGTGGACAGGTGTATGCAGATGGTTCAAAAAGCAATAATACAATTTATACATCACCGGTTGCTGGAAAAATAATTCAAATATCTCAACCAACTAAAGAATCATCACAATTTGAAGTTCATATTGAAACCAATTCTGGTAAAAAAATTATTGAAAAAATACCACCAGGACCTGAAATTATTGTGAATATGAACCAAATCGTTGAGCAAGACCAACCTTTAACAAATAATCCAAATATTGGTGGTTTTGGCCAACAAAATGTAGAAATTGTTTTACAAAATCCACAACGTATTTTCGGTTATTTTATTTTTGTATTTAGTGTACTTTTGACACAAATTTTTTTAGTTCTTAAGAAAAAACAATTTGAAAAAGTACAATTATTTCAACTAAATTTTTAATTGAAATGCCCACCAATCCAATTTTAGTGGGCTATCGACGCATATATGGCTGAGTGGTCGAAAGCAGTGGACTCATAATCCATTTCCATCTTAAGGACAACGTAGGTTCAAACCCTACTATATGCATTTTAAACCTAATAGAACTAACTGTTTTTTTAATGAACTATAAAAAATTTTTAAATTTAAAAAAATACTTTTACCATGACTAATAAATTGAATGAAATACAATGGAATCAAAATATATTTGATTTTATAAAAAAACCTATAATTACAGTTAAAACAATAAAATTTATTGAACAAAAAAAATATGTATTTGATGTAAATAATCAGTTAACAAAAAAACAAATTAAGCAAATTTTTGAACAATATTTTGGAATTCGAATAAAATCGATAAACACTTTCCGTAAAGATCAAAAAAATAAAAAAAGTCCAAAAAAACGTGTAATTATACGTTTTTTTAAACAATTACTTATACCAATTAATGTTTAAAAAAAATAAATATCGTTATCAAAGAAAAAAAGGTCGAAATAATCATGGTAAAATAACAAGTCGACATCGAGGTGGAGGTCATTTGCGTCTTTATAGACAAATCGAATTTCAAAAACTAAAAGTTAGTGTATTAGGTATAGTTCAAACAATTGAATATGATCCTAATCGTTCTGCAAAAATCGCAGGAATACTTTATAAAGATGGTTCTAAAATCTATAGAATTTCTCCACATAACTTAAAAATAGGAGATTCATTATTAGCAAGTCCTGTTGCTCCTTTAACTGTTGGAAATACATTACCTTTAAAAAATATTCCTTTAGGTACAAATGTTTTTAATATAGAACCCGCTCCTGGCCGTGGTGGTAAGTTTGTGCGAGCTGCTGGAACAAATGCTCTTTTAATGTCAAAATTTGGCCAATGGGTCACTTTACGTTTACCCTCAAGCCAAATACGATTTTTTTCCCAATATTGTTGGGCAACTATAGGTCAAGTAAGTAATATTAATCATTGTAATAAGAAGCTCAAAAAAGCTGGACGATCATATTGGTTAGGTATTCGACCAAAAGTTCGAGGTTCGGCTAAAAACTCAGTCGATCATCCTCACGGTGGAGGAGAAGGTCGGACACCTATTGGTCGAAGTCATCCAGTAACTCCTTGGGGAAAACCTACGTTAGGCAAAAAAACACGACGTTTAAAAAAATACAGTGATTCATTAATTATTAAATAAATGCGTTTAAGAAAATCGAAATCTTTTTTTGTTGCTAGACATTTAATTCGAAAAATTCGAAAATTAAATTTCAAAGAACGGAAAATATTAATTCCAACATGGTCACGATCTTCTGTTATTATTCCGATTATGATTGGGCATACAATCGCAGTTTATAATGGTCAACAACATATTCCGATTTTTATCACAGAACAAATGATTGGTCATAAATTAGGAGAATTTTCTCCAACTCGTTATTTTAAAGGACATAAAAAAACAGATAAAAAATCAATGCGCCGTCGTCGTTAATGTAATACATGGGCCAAAAAGTACATCCACTAGGCTTTCGTTTAGGTGTATCTAAAATGCATTTATCGCAATGGTTTGCTGAAAAAAAAGATTATTCGGAATATTTACTTGAAGATAATAGATTAAGAAAAACTATTCAGGAACGTTATACCAGAATCGAAAAAATTGAAATTTTTCGACAACTAGACAACCATTTAGAAATTAAAATTTTTGCAGAAAATATAAATTTTTTTAGAAATTTTAAATTTCGACAAGAAATTAAAAAAATTCTCCTTTTTCAAAAATATAAAAAAACTATCCTTACAAATATAAAACTCTATATGCTCAGAAATTGTACAAATCAACCGAGTGCATCTTTGATAGCAAATTTTATCGTGAATTTATTAGAAAAGCGTAATTCATATAGACAAGCATTTAAGTTATTATTTAAAAAAAAACTTAAAGGAAAGCAATTTAGAGGTTTGAAAGTTCAAGTTTCTGGTCGTTTAAATGGTGCTGAAATTGCTCGACGAGAGTGGATCAAAAAAGGTGGACTTCCTCTTCAAACTTTGAATGCAAACATTGATTATATCTTTAAACAAGCCTATACTATTTATGGAATTTTAGGTATTAAAGTTTGGGTTTTTTATGGAACTAAAAATTGAAAATAAATGTTACATCCGAAACGTACAAAATTTCGAAAAACACATAGAGGTCGATTAAGAGGTAAAAAGATTTCGAAAATCTTTTTTTTTGGTAATTTTATTTTACAAGCACTTGAACCATGTTGGTTAACTGAACGCCAAATTGAAGCAGGTCGTCGAGTTATTTCACGACTAACAAAGCGAGGTGGAAAAATATGGATTCATCCATTTCCAGATAAACCAATTACATTTAGACCACCAGAAACACGCATGGGTTCTGGAAAAGGAGCCCCAGAATATTGGGTTGCTGTTGTAAAACCTGGTCAAATTTTATATGAACTTAAAGGTGTTTCTTCAAATACTGCACGTAAAGCATTAAAAACTGCAAGTTCGAAAATGCCAATAAAAACTAAAATTCAATCATTAAAATGATACAACCTCAAAGTTTTTTAAATGTTGCAGATAATACTGGAGCTCGGAAACTCATGTGTATTCGTGTTCTTAGTAATAATCGTAAACAAACAGCAAGTCTTGGAGATATTATTTTAGGAGTTGTAAAAGAAGCTCTACCTAATATGGTAGTGAAAAAATCTGAAATTGTTCGGGCTGTTATTATACGTACTTCAAAAGGTATTCGTCGTTCAAAATATGGTGGTATGTCTATAAGTTTTGACGAAAATGCTGCTGTTTTAATCAATAAAGAAGGTCTCCCTAGAGGGACTCGCATTTTTGGTCCTGTTGCTCGGGAACTCCGAGATAAGCATTTTATAAAAATTTTATCCTTAGCTTCCGAGGTCGTTTAATAAATTTCTTTAGCCTAATCTATTTATTTTGCAATGACACAACGACTTCAAAATTATTTTTTTAAACAAATTGTTTTACAATGGCCTGATAAAAATCCATCTCAAATACCTCGATTACATAAAATTGTAATAAATAGGGGACTTGGAGATGCTAATACACAAATGTTCGAATCTTCTCTTCAAGAATTACAAAAAATTACAGCACAAAAAGCATTAATTCGATATTCTAAAAAATCGATTGCTGGTTTTAATTTAAAAAAAAAAATGCCAGTAGGTATTTCTGTTACTTTACGTCAAAATTTTATGTATAGCTTTTTAGATAGACTAATCAATTTAGCATTACCTCGTATTCGTGATTTTGCTGGCTTATCATTATACAGTTTTGATGGATATGGAAATTATAATTTTGGCCTTAATGAACAACTTATGTTTCCTGAAATTCATTATGATCAAATTCACCAAATATGTGGAATGGATATTGCTATTGTAACAACTGCTAAAACAGATCACGAAGCTCTATCTTTATTAAAAACTTTAGGAATGCCCTTTCAAAAATTTATTAAATAAGTGATTAATGATTCTATTTCGGATTTTTTCACACGTATTCGAAATGCGAGTTTAATTGGTAAGGATAAGGTTATTGTTTCAAAGAATAAAACAAATAAAAGTCTTACTCAAATTTTTGCACGTCATGGTTTTATTAAAAGTTTTGATATTTTAGATAAATCATTATTATTAACGTTAAAAAAAAATAGACAAAAACAAACGAATATTGTTAAAATTAAAAGACTTAGTCGACCAGGCTGTAGACTATACGTCAATGCTCAAAAAATTCCACAAGTTTATAAAAAATTAGGTCTTGTTTTATTATCTACTTCTCATGGAATTTTAAGTGATCGAGAAGCATCAAAATTAAAAATTGGAGGAGAGATTATTGGTTTCATTGCATAAATGTGTCTGAATTTTATTAGTTATATCAAAATAAAGAAATTGAAAAAAAAAAAAAAAAATGGTCTAAGACTTCCAGGTGTTGTTCAACAATGTCTTTCGAATGGTATGTTTCTTGTAAGATTAGAAAATGGATTTAATGTTCTTGCACATATTTCGGGAAAAATACGTAGAAATTATATTCGAATTGTATTAGGAGATCGTGTTATAGTTGAAATGAGTCCTTATGACTTAAAAAGAGGACGTATTTTATATCGTTTATAACCAAAATAAAAAATGAAAGTTCGGGTATCTGTTAAAAAAATTTGTAAAAATTGTCGTCAAATACGTAGAAAAGGTCAGATTTTCATTATTTGTAATAATCCTAAACATAAACAATGTCAAAGAAAAGCTCCAAAAAAGTTCTTTTAATTTTATGAAAATACTTCAACAGCTTAAGCTTACGGGTATTATTATTCATATTAAAACTACATTTAATAATACAATATTAACATTAACAGATTTTCAAGGTCAAGTCTTTACTTGGGTTTCTGCTGGATCCTGTGGATTTAAAGGGACTCGTAAAGGAACTCCTTTTGCTGCAAAAAAAGTTATCGAAATTTTTCTTAAAAAATCAACTGATTATATCTTACGTTGTAATGAAATTAAAATATATGTTTGTGGTATTGGCCCTGGACGCGAAAATGCATTACGTGGTTTAAATTCAATCGAAAAATCTAGTAAAAATAAAATTACAACCATTCGCGAAGTTACAAAAATTCCACATAATGGTTGCCGATCTCCAAAAAAACGCCGTCTTTAAGGATTGTATTATGAATAATATTAAAAATTTTTCTTGCATCTCTTCGCGAGTTGAAAATACAGGTCAATTATATGGGTGTTTTAAAATAGGTCCTTTTTATGAATCACAAAGTTTAACATTTGCAAATTCTCTTCGTCGAACTTTATTAGCTTATGAATCAAAATGTATTTTTAATGCGGTCCAAATATATGGTGTTGAACATGAATTTTCAAGTCTACTTGGAGTCCGTGAATCCATTGTTGATATTCTTTTAAATTTGGAAAAATTAGCATTTCAAACAATAAAACCTATAGCAAAACCACAAATTGCTTTTGTAAATTTTTGTGGTCCAGGAATTTTACAAGCAAAACATATTTTTTTACCCTCAAATTTAAAATGTATTAATCCTTTACAATATATTGCAACTTTAGAGGTTGATGGGCAATTAATATTCAAGCTTTTTTTTCCTCCTACATTTGAATTTTTTTTGGCTAAAAGTTTTTCAGAAAAAGTTTTAAAAAAAAAACAGTGGTCTTCGATTCAAACAAATAATTATTGTTTAAATATTTTTTCACGAAAATTTCCAAAAATTCAAAAAAAAAAAAAATCTATTTCTAATAAATCTCAACATATTTTTTATAAACAAAATTTAACAAAAGATCAAGAAAATTTTCTTTTTTTAAGAAATTCATTTAATGCTATTGAAAAAGTTAACTATACTATTCAACCATTTGTTTCAAAAAATTATTCTGAAATTCAAAACAAACTTTCTTTTGCTAAACAATCCAAAGATATTTATTTAAATTCAAAACTAAATGATGTTGAAAAGTTTAATGAAAAAATTTTTTCAACTTCGAAATCGTTAGAGTTTATCATTTTTGAAATATGGACAAACGGGAGTTTACATCCACAAACTTCTATTTTGAAAGCTATTAATGAACTTTTATTGGAGTTCTTTCCTTATAGTTTTAAAATTTCAAAAATTGAAAATCAAAATTTTCCATATTTAAAAAAAATAAAACGAAAATATATTACCAACCATTTGTCAAAAAGTCATTTTATTGAAAATTTTGTTAATCTCGATATCAGCAATTTTTATTTTGACTTAGAAACTTTAATTTTTTTAAAAAATAATCAAATTCATAGAATTATTGATTTTTTAATTTTTTTGCAGACGGGAAATACTAAGAATGGTTGGGATTCGAATTTTTATAATATTAATAAATTAAGCCTAAATTCTAAAATTAAAACAACGTTATTTAAATTTAAAAAATTTGTTAATATATTTTTATAATATAAGTCTTCTTATTAAAAACGAATTAAATTTAAATAATTTTTTATTAGTGAATCTATCTTTTTAATTTTTATCCACTTTCAAGTAACTGGTGGTAAAAAATACCAAAACTTATAAAAAAAAGCATGAAATAAAACAATCATTAATGATCATATTTATTTTTATAGTTATTAAAAAATATTTTTATGAAAAGACCATGGTTTTATGGATATGGTAAACTATTAAAGATTCAAAAAGCAATTAAATATAACGCGAAAAAAAATATACGTTCTTGTCGTAATTATCAACGACTACTTCGTCGAAGTAGTTTTATTCAATTATTAATAATTAATGAAATTCTTCAAGATAACTTAAATCTTTTAGAAGTAAATTTTAATTCAAAAAAATATCGTCAATTTTTAAAAAACGATATAATTGTTAGATTATGGATTTTTGCACTATTTCCAATATTAGATAATCAAAAAAGTCTTACATATTTAAAATTAGCGGAAATCTATAAGATTTTCTGTCTATATTTAAAAAAACCTTTTGTTCAATATGTTTTTTTTTGTAAATTTTCAAGTTTTTTTAGTAAAAAAAATAAATATTGGATAATGTCAAATATATCTGTTGAAAAAAAATTTTTTTTAAATTCATTTACATTAAAAAAAAAAATGAATTATCAAAAAAAATTATTTTCTTTAAAACAAATATTTAAACAATTAACAATTTTGCATTTTCAAACGAATTTTAAAATTAGTAAAAAAATTCAAAAGTCTAAACTTCGATATTCATCAAAAAAAAATTTTTGTTTAACTAATAGCCTTTTTTATAATCAAATAGAAAGTTTAGAATATAATAATATTCTTATATTTTTTTTGGAAAAAGAATTTAAAAATATGTATGATCCAAAAATTTATGGACTCAACCTCCAATTTAATAAATTTTATTTACTAAAAAATGGTATAAATTTTCTAGGATGGTTTTTTAAAAAAAATGCAAATTATTTAAACGTTAAAATAAATCAAAAAAATTTTCATAATTATAAAAAGGAAATAAAAAAATATTTCAATACAAATCAACCTATTGATAAAATTATATATAATATTAATAACAAAATTTTAAACTGGAAAAAATTTTATAATCCAACAAAGAGATATATAAATGATTATTTCTTTTGGCAGATTTGGTATTGGATAAAAAAACATTCTAGAAGAAAAAGTTTTAAATATTTATATAATTATTACTGGAAAAAATCAACATCTTTTTTCAGTTAATAAGGAAATTATAAGGAAATTTTAATTTTTTATAAGAGAAAGAGTATTTAGTTTTAGTTGAATTTGACTTTTCTACTAAAACTAAATTCGTTGAATTTGACTTTCAGTTTTTACAAATAGAATTAATAAAAATGAAGTTGAAAGTAAAATAAAAAATGATACAGCAATTAAACCTAAACTATTAATTTGCATGCATTTCATTTTCATATCAACGAAATTAGAAATTAACTTTTGTCTAATAATGAATGATTTAACTTTAATTCCTTAAAAAATTGATGGAATTTTAAGTCAAGTTCATCTTCTTTTAAAAATTCATAACGTAAAAAATAATCAGAAATAAAATCTAAAAATTCTGAAAATTGACGTAATATTAGAAATACTGTATTAAAAGATTGAAGCAAAACTAAATTTTCAATAGCAAAACGCTCGTTTTCTAAAAAATGCGACCATGCCATACAATATGAAGGCGTGCGTAAGACAGTATGAAAATATTCATCTGGTTTAACCCATTCAATATTTCGAAATGAGTTTTGTGGATCTGAAAGATAAATACGAGACCATTTTAAAAAAGTGAAAATATTTTTACAATAATAATTAAATTGTGTTGCAGTTGCTTTCATCCACCAGGTTTCATATATATATTTTTGTTCATTTAGTGAAATTGTATTTCGCATATCAAGAGTAATAACCATTTCATCAAGAAATGCCTGAAATAAGAAGATTTCTCTTTCATTGTTCCAATATTCTAGTAAATTTAAATTTTCCAAAATAGGGTGAAATTTTTCAGTAATAATTCTTTCCTTATAAAAATACCATTTATCAATCATTAATTTTAAGAGATCGTGAGCTTTTTTAGTTTCGGCTTCAAGTCTAAAATCCGATTGTTCCAACCTATTCGTTAATGAAAAATAAATTGGACTAAAAAGTAAACAAATTTTCATCGAAAATTTATGGAGTGATAAAAAAATAAAAATAGATTCAGTAACTTTTCCACCAAAAAAAGTTAAGAGCCTTTTTTCAATATCCTTTTTAGGGATTCGTTTATGTTCAAATTCAGAAAATTCACTAAATTTTTCAGTAAATAAAAGGAATCGAAAATTTTTAGGACGTTCCCAAAGATTTATAGAAGGTTGTAAATTCAAGACTTGTGAAGGTTGAAAATAAAATATAATAAATATTTGACCTATACTATAATAACAATTTCTTATAATAGTTTCTATTTCACTAAAGAACAACTTCTTCGGATTAAAAGTTAAGTTTAAGAATTTCGAATTTAAATTATAAAAATTATTCCGATAAAAAAACGTTTGACTTAACATTTTTAAATATCGAAGAATATTTTTTACTCTAAACATTAAAAATATATCATTTGGAAAACTAGTAATTAAATCAACACCTCTTTCCAGAGTTTCAAACGTATGTTTTTTAAGTTCTTGAATAGCAGTCAATTCCGAAGAAAAAACAATAGAGGCAATATCTGCAGAGCTTAATCCATGAGTTTTTTTCGAAAAATAATTCCAAGGAATATTTTCAATACCAATTTTCGAAACTCTCGTATAAAATTTCAGTAAATCTATACGTGCATAATAATCTGGTAAATGAAATTTTAAAATCCGTTGAAATCTTCCTGGACGCATTAATGCTGGATCTAACATTTCTAATTGATTTGTTGCTCCAATCACTAAAATATCATCTAATGGATTAAGTCCATCAAGTTCAATTAATAATTGTACTAATATATTTAATTTTTCTTTACGGGTTTTGCGCAAAGATTCTAATTCTTCTAAGACATCAATAGGTAGTATAATTGATTGAACTGTTTGTGTAAATTCAGGTTCGTTCCAAAAAGGATCTCTGTCATTGAAAAATTCATCTTTTCGTTTAATTTTTGTTTGATAAATTGTTGGTGGAATTGCTGATTCAGCAACACTTTCAAGAAATTCAATAGCATCATAAGGACTATCAGTATCAGGCATATAACGACGAGTTGCTAAGAGTTGACGACGCGTCCCAATTCCATCGAATTCATCTATAAAAATAATGCAAGGAGCAATTTCGCGCGCTCTGATAAAAAGTTTATGAAGATTAACGGCTCCTTTACCACGATTACGTGGATTTTTTAGTAAACCACCAGATTGTGTTACTACAGATACTCCAGTTTCTCCAGCAATAATCTGAGCAAGTAATGTTTTTCCAGTACCTGGAGGTCCATGAAATAAAAATCCTTTTGGTTTTAAATACTGTGAAGAAGGTTTTTGATAAATATTCAATTGATTGATTTCTATTTGTTGATAAAAATAATTAATTAAAAGATCTTTCGTATTAGATTTTAAAAATTTTTTCAGTCTTAAAAACCATATCATTTCAATTATTTGTAAGAAAATATCTTTATTCGTGAAACCTCTAATATTTTTAAATTTTTTTTTTTGACTTCGAATACCGCGATATCCTTTATCGACTGGTGCCATTCCAAGTTCTTCTTTAATCCATTTTACATCATCTAAGAATCCTATACGCTTTAATAGATCTATACATGATTCGACAATTTCTTTAGCATATTTTTTATATATATTTTTAAATAGATTAACAAATATCCATCCACTGCTAAAAAAGAAGACAAATGACCATGAATATTTATTGAAATTTTCGTGAACTTCAAAAAATTGTTGATTATGATTCTTAGAGAATCCTATTTTTTTAAATATTTCATATTGCTTGTCTTTTAGTATAAGAGTATTTTTTTTTTTACTACTCATAGTATAATACCAATCATCTAGTGATATTTCTGTTATTAGAGTTGTTTTTTTTATATCTTCTATTGTTGAAAGATCTGGAATCAAATAACCCGACATTTTACGTATTAGAGGAGTTTTATATATCCGTTGATTTCTTATTGGTTTATAATAAATAATTTTTCTAGAAATTTTACCGCGTTCGTCTGTTCTATGAAGAGTTAAAGCATAGTCAATCAGTGAGTTTAGGTTTTCAACATCTAAATACCGCTGTTTTTTTTTCTTTCCATAATAAATATAAAAGTCTTCAAGAAATTCTTCTCCAATAAATAAACGAACGTAATTATAAAAAAACTCAAAATCGTCAAGATTTGCAATAAACTCTGGGTCTACGTTTGACTGGGCTAAGGTGTTTGTAATTTTTAGATATTGATTAATAAGTTTACTTCTTTTTTCATTTAATACTGGTATATTTACAATTTTATATGGATATTTGTAGTTTTTATCAGTATTTACGACGAGAGCTGGCCAATTCATATTTCGAGGTATAGGTGGTAGTTTTTGACGAAAATGCACGAAATCTTCATCATCTTCTTCTCCTAGATATGAGGTGATAGTTCCCGGTTCTATTGGAGGAGTCATTATTTTAAAATATTGGTTTAATTGATCTTCTACTTTTTTAAGTGATTTATTTTTTAAATATTTTTGAATCCACGGTAAAGAAAAATTATAATCATTTTCTAATNNTGTTTATCTTCGTTTAATAAATTTTGTTTGTTTTTTAAATTTTTTATTATTAAGGAAATTTTCGATAAAAAAATATAATCTAAAAAACGATTTATATATTTATTTTGTAATCCAATTAGAGAAAAGTAGTTCTTATATTGGTTTTCTGTGGAAAATAAATAAACTTCTGACTCTTCGAAAAATTTATTAATAATACGTTTTAAAATATCGTTTGTGAAATTTTCAAGAAGACTACTATAAAAAATAACAGAACGTAAACCATGAAGTTGCATAGCGTGTTGTTGTTCAAAAACCCTTTTTATTTCTAGCAATAAATGATTGTCTTTAAAATTAAAATTTCTTTGGTTTTTTCTATAATTTAAAAAATTTAAAATAAAAGAAGTAATTTTTGAAGGAGGAGGAATTTGTTTTTTACAAAAAATATCAAATAAAAATTTATTAATTTTTTCGCTTGTTTGTTTTTTTAGTTCTAATAGTTCTCCTATGTCTTTTTCTTCTTCTTCATCTGTGAAGTAGTAGTCTTCGTCTGTTTCTTCTGAGGAATCTGTTGTATCATCGAATGTGTCTTCTCCTGAGGAATCTGAGTCTGTTTCTTCATATATTTGTTGTTCTAGCTCTTCTAATTTTTCTTCGAAATCTTCTTCGAAATCTTCTTCGAAATCTTGTTTTAACTCTTTTATTTCCATAACTTTTTCCCTTAGTTCCTCTTCTTGAAAGAAAGTAAAAATGGCTTCTATTAAATAATCTTCTTCATTTATTAATTCTTTTAATAAAGGATTTTTTTCTTGGGCTTCTAAAATAGGAGAAGATCTTCCGAAATAATGATCTAGCGTTTTTTTTTCATTATTTTTATTTTCACGCCATTCCATAAAATTTAAATCTTCTGTTATATCTAAAATTACAAATTCCCTAAAGAATTTAATAATGAACTCATACTTATTAGGAAAATAATGTGGAGGATCATAATACACTATGTTTGGTTTTTCTCGAAAAAGTCTTAAATATGCTTGCACAGGATCCTGCATAAGATAACTAAAACTTGATGTAACCTTTGTAAAGTATGAACTCTCTCGTACTGGTCTCATTCTATAGATATAATCTCCCAATTTTTGATCTCCCATTACGACAAATCCAGCAAATTTAATATTTTTATAACTGCATTCTTCTATCATTTCTATAGTTTCTGTATATCGATGAATATTAAGATCATTTTCTAGTAATTTTAAAAATTCAAATATTTTTTTACGCTGATGTCCTGGTGACTTCTCTCTAATAAATTCTATACATAAAAGAGATTCTCTTTTAGGTTGGCTACGAAATTGTTTACGAAAAAGATATGGATCTAGTGGAGCTTCCAAATGTAACTCTGAAAGTTTTTTAACAAATTCGTCTACAGCAGCTCTAGAATAGGTTATATATTTATAAGTTTGTTTTATATTTGTTGTCTCAGTTTTTAAATTTAAATTAAGTAATTTTTTAGGTATATATTCAATTGGAAATCCTTGTATTTTTAAAGGAATTAAATCCTTATATTTTTGAAATGCCTTTAAATCATCTTTATAAATCTTACGATCTGGCATATGTTTTTGAATATGTAAAGAAGGCAATTTTGCTTCAAATTTATCAATAATTTGTTCATGCCAGTCGCCTCTTAAAAAAAGATGTGTATGTTTATATTTTCCTACTTTATATTTAGGATAAATTTCTGTCTTGCCTTTTCGTAGTTTATTTACTTCCGCCATGATTGCAGGAAATCGACGTTTTAGTCTTTTTTTTCTCTGTCGAGGTGTTAAATGTTTTCCTTCTCTTCCGGTATAGAAATGTGGACGTTTTCCTATAGATGCTTCATATCCACTAACTAATCTTGTATGTTTCACAAAAGCTCGAATTCCTGGAGAAAGACGTTCTATAGCTGGTTTTTCCTCTTCTTCTTTTTTGCGTTTTTCTTCTTCTTCTTTTTGTAAAATTTCATTGATTATTGGGTCTATAAAAGACTTCGAAACTTTATTAATTGTCTCTAAAACTGAATAATCTTTATCTTTAAATTTAAATCTTGTTTCGACAAGAAGTTTATTTTGACTTTCTCGATATTTATATTTAAAGTTCGATTCGACGAAAAACGATATTCTGTTTTTACGATTTAGAAGTTTTAAATATTTTTGATATTGCGCGAAAATTTTTCTAATAATTATATATGATTTATCTAGATAGTTTGTTTTTTTTAAATCTCTAATAGTAGTAATCTTATCGCTGAACTTCCATCTTTTTATTGTTTGCTCTATTTTATAATTAAAATTTCTTTGGGGAAAATACCAATAAATATAAGGTAAATCAATACATAAATTAATAAGATATTCGTTTTGTTCTTCTTTTTCTTTTTCTTTTTCTTTTTCTTTATAAAGTTCGGAAAGTAACATTGAATCTAGTTGTTCAAAATTTTTATATATATTTATAGCTTCTTTCTTTTTTCTTGAATTAGCAATTCTTTTAAAAATTTCTGGATATTTATATATATAATTCCTTTTGTCCAGAAATTCATAGTAGTCAAAAAACAATTTTTCCTTTTCAGATAGTTTATTATATTCTTCAATTCTCGCTTCCTTTCTAATTAATTTTTTTGAAAGTTTTAATTCAGACTTAGTTTCAGCAATTGATTTAAAAAAAACAGTTTCCAATGTTTGCGAAAATTCATTACTATAAAACGGAGAATTCTTTAGGATTGAATAATTTCTGTTGTTAAAGCTGACTTGCGAAATTCCAATCGACATAACTAACAAACTTAAAAATATAGATAAATTAGTAAGTTGTTTAGAAGTTCGATGTCCTATTTTGATAAAAGCTCGTCGATAAAAATAAAATATTTTATAAATATTATCCACGAATTTATTTTTCATAGTGATTTATTTAATTTTTTTTTTTTTTTTTAATATAAAAAACTTTAAAAGCTTTGTCAAATTAATTAATAATATAAAAAATAGTTAAGAAAGGCGGACTGGATTGAGAAAAAATCGTGTTTATAAATAATTTATTTGAATCAAAAAAAAACAATGCTTTAGGTGAATACCTAAGGACTCAAAGATGATGAAGGGCGTGTAAACCTGCGATAATTTCTAGGAAATTGGAAAGAAATAGTGATCTAGAAGTTCCCGAATAGAGCAATCTTTAAAACTACTGAAAAATTCATAAATCAGTAAGAAATAACTTAGTGAACTGAAACATCTTAGTAACTAAAGGAAAAAAAAGCAAATGCGATTTTCTTAGTAGCGGTGAGCGAAACGGAATTAGTCTAAACTGAACTAAAAATTCAGGGTTGTGGGAAGTTTAAATTAAAAAGAAAGTTTAAGCAGCTAAAATCTGCACCAAAGATGGTGAAAGTCCAGTTTTTTTTTCTTAAAAGAACAGTATCCCAAGTAGCTTGGGACACGTGAAATCCCTTGTGAATCAACGAGGACCACCTCGTAAGACTAAATACTCTTGAGTCACTGATAGTGAAAAAGTACCGTGAGGGAAAGGTGAAAAAGAACCCCTGTCGGGGATTGAAATAGATTATAAAACCTAAAGCAGTCAATCTGTGGGAGATAAAAATATTGACCGCATGCCTGTTGAAGAATGAGCCGGCGACTTAGAATTTTTGGCAGGGTTAAAGAAATTTTCTGTAGCCAAAGTGAAAACAAGTCTAAAAAGGCGTTGATAATGTCATGAATTCTAGACCCGAACCCGAGTGATCTAACCATGACCAGGAAGAAACTAAGGTAAAACTTAGTGGATGTCCGAACCGACCGATGTTACAAAATCGACGGATGAGTTGTGGTTAGCGGTGAAATGCTAATCGAACTCGGAGCTAGCTGGTTCTCCCCGAAATGCGTTTAGGCGCAGCAATTGTCGAAGCACTATTAAGAGGTAGAGCACTGTTTCGGTACAGGCCAGTTAAACGGTACTAAACTGTCACAAACTCCAAATGCTTAATAAAAGTTTGCCGACAATAAGTGAGACTTTGGGGGATAAGCTCCAAAGTCAAAAGGGAAACAGCCCAGATCATCAGCTAAGGCCCCTAAATAGTCGCTAAGTGTTTAAGGAAGTTTCAACGCATAAACAGCCAGAAGGTTCGCTTAGAAGCAGCTATCCTTAAAAGAGTGCGTAATAGCTCACTGGTGAATTTTTATAGCGTAGATGCACCGAAAATGTACGGGACTAAGCGATTTGCCGAAGCTATGAGAGACTTTATAAAAAATGAGTCTCGGTAGGGGAGCGTTCTGTTTTTAGATATGAAGACTAATTGAAAAAGAGGTTCGATTAAACAGAAGTGAGAATGTCGGCTTGAGTAACGTAAACATTGGTGAGAATCCAATGCCCCGAAAACCTAAGGTTTCCTTTACAAGGTTCGTCCATAGAGGGTTAGTCAGGACCTAAGATAAGGCTGAAAAGCGTAGTCGATGGAAAACAGGCAAATATTCCTGTACTTATTTAAATTTGGTGACAAATGACGAAGGAGGCAAGATCTAAAAAATTATGAATGGTTGTAATAAAAATGTTCAACATACGGTTAAAAAAAAAAAATTTTAACTATTTAGTGTGAAGACATGAGCTAACAGTTTCGGTTTTTTTTAGGTTAAGATTGTTAAAAAGAGTTTTGTCAAACTTCCAAGAAAAGTTTGCGACACCGTAAAATTTAAATAACCTGTACCTTAAACCAACACAGGTAGGTGGGTTGAGTATACTCAGGGGCGCGAGAAAACTCTCTCTAAGGAACTCGGCAAAATAGCCCCGTAACTTCGGGAGAAGGGGTACCTCTAAAAACAGAGGTCGCAGTGAAATGATTCTTTGAACTGTTTATCAAAAACACAAGTTTCCGCAAAGTCGTAAGACAATGTATGGGAGCTGACGCCTGCCCAGTGCCGGAAGGTTAAAGGAATCGGTTAAATGCTGATAACTGAAGCCCCGGTGAACGGCGGCCTTAACTCTGAAGGTCCTAAGGTGAAGAAAAGCTGCCTTAGTAAAACTTAACTATATGCTGGAATATTCTAATGAAGATGTTCTACTTATTTTTGAATTTAAATATATACGAAGTCTAGAATTAATAGTAAGTAATAATGAACAGAAAATCAGGACAATCAGCAGGAAAGATTTTATCTAATTTACTCGATAAAAAATCCTCAGAGACTATACGTTAGGGAGAAGATTTTTATATAATATTCAATTTTCTTAAGATAGAGTCCTTTATTAAGAGCGAAATTCCTTGTCACGTAAGTTGTGACCCGCACGAAAGGCGTAATCAAAAGAGTACTGTCTCGGAGAGAGACTCGGTGAAATAGACATGTTCGTGAAGATGCGAACTTCTAATAGTAAGACAGAAAGACCCCGGAAGCTTGACTGTATCTTGATATTGATTTCCAGTTGTTTTTGCGCAGTCTAGGTGGGAGGCTAAGAAATTAAGTTTGCGGATTTAATTAAGCCATTTTTGAGAGACCACTCTCGAACAACTAGAATTCTAAAAGTGTTTCCTTTAAACCGGACACTTGACAGTGTCAGGTGGGCAGTTTTTTTGGGGCGAAAACCTTAAATTTTTTGGGGTCTTTATATAGTAATATATAAATAAACTTTGAGCTATATGCTGGAAATTCCGTTTCTAAATCTTCGAAAGCCGTTACGTTTTTAGGATAAAAGAATGCAAAATCGATGAATAATGAAACAAATCGATAGCGGACAATCAGCAGGGAAGTTCAAATTAGAACCCCTCAACGACTACACGCTCAATTTCTCTTTTTTTATAGAAAAAGATATAGTCTGAACTTTCTAGAAATAGAAAGATGCAAGGCAACTATCACAAATTTGTATAGATATATTGCATATCTTAAGAAAAAAATAATCAAATTAATTGATTTTTATTTTTAAAAAGCTTAAGAAAACATAATTGCCTAAAAAGTAACGGAGGTTTACAAAGGTTTCCTCAAACTGGACGGAAATCAGTTTTTGAGTATAAAGACAAAAGGAAGCTTGACTGCAAGACTTATAAGTCGAGCAGAGGCGAAAGCCGGTCTTATTGATCCGACGGTATACCCTGTGGAAGGGCCGTCGCACAAAAGATAAAAGTTACTCCGGGGATGATAATCTTGTTGTCCCACTTTGTGGTAACACATTGAATAAAAAAACTAGGTGAATTGCAAGGACGCTAAATCTTTATAAATATGTGAACTTGCAGCGAAGCTTATCCAAAGAAGAAAAATATAGATAGATAAGAACGTTCAACGACTAGAGTTTTAATAGATCTTCAACGATTAAACTCCACGAGCGCCTAGCAACTTCATTTAAAAACTTGAGTTCTTAAGTTTCTTCATAGAAGTTGATGACATAGTCTGAACTTTATGGAAACATAAAGAAGTTAAAGATAAAGAACTTTAACGGTAACAATATGAACAGGCTCATCTTCCCCAAGAGTTCATATCGACGGGAAGGTTTGGCACCTCAACATCGGGGCTGTTATATAGTAATATATAAAGTATGCATTTGGCTATATGCTGGAAATTCCGTTTCTAAATCTTCGAAAGCCGTTACGTTTTTAGGATAAAAGAATGCAAAATCGATGAATAATGAAACAAATCGATAGCGGACAATCAGCAGGGAAGTTCAAATTAGAACCCCTCAACGACCATACGCCAAATATCCTATATTTGGATAATTATATGGTCTAAACTCATAAGCAATTATGAGTGAGAGCAATTTACGATGTCGACTTTTCGCAACCTGGGGCGGTAGTACGTCCCAAGGGTTGGGCTGTTCGCCCATTAAAGCGGAACACGAGTTGGGTTCAGAACGTCGTGAGACAGTTTGGTCCATATCTGCTATTAGCGATAGAATATTGAGAGGATTTTTCCATAATACGAGAGGACTTGGAAAAACATACCACTGGTGTACCAGTTCTTACACCTATAGGAAACGCTGGGTAGCTATGTATGGAGAAGAGTACCGCTGAAGGCATCTAAGTGGGAAGCTCACCTCAAGATGAATATTCTCTATAAAGACTCCGGTAAGATCAGCCGGTTGATAGGTTTCCAGTGTAAGATTTGCAAAAATTTTAGCTAAGAAATACTAATGAGCGATTGTTTTTGATTCAATATTTTCTAATAAATATTCTAGTGTCTATACGAAATTTGAAACACTTCAATTCTTGTTGAAATTTTTTTTTCGACTACTTATTAGTCGAATTTTAATAAGTAGATAAGTAGTACCTTTCCGAATTTGAAAGTGAAACGATTTCGAGGTTTTCTTTACTGCAAGGGTTGCTTTGTGGAAAAAAAACCCGATGCTAGAAGGGGGATATGGCGAAATTGGTAGACGCTACAGACTTGAAATAGTAAACTTTGAGCCTTTTTTAAAAAATTAAAAAAGTGAAAGCTCTCAAATTCAGAGAATCTAAATTAATTAAACGACGAAACTCTGAGCCAATTCATTTCTTGCCTTCCCATGGCAAGGAAAGGTGCAGAGACTCGACGGGAGCTATTTAAAAAAGAAATATTTTTTTTTAGATAAAGATAGAGTCCATATTTACTTAACTGTACTATAATAATATGAAAATTTGTTGGTTCTTTGAACCGTGAGGGTTCAAATCCCTCTATCCCCAATAAAATAATAAGTTGGGTCGATGCCCGAGGGGTTAAAGGGGGCGGATTGTAAATCCGCTGGCGAAGCCTTCGCTGGTTCAAATCCAGTTCGACCCATTTTATTTATGGACTGGAAAGGTGACAGAGTGGTTTAATGTACCAGTTTTGAAAACTGCCGTAGCTGAAAAAACTACCGGGGGTTCGAATCCCCCCCTTTCCTTATCTTATCTTTAAAATTTTGGTTATAGAAAAAATAGAACCAAAATTTTAAGGTTAATTTCTATAAAGACTACTACCTAATCTTAGAGCAAGAAATCCATTAATCAGTGCAATAAAAAGAGCAATAAATATTTGACTTTCCGTAATAGACATATTCTTTTTCTTTTTCCTTTGGATATTTTTTTATAATTCACTATTACTTAAAATTAATAAAAAAATAACTAAAGGACCAGCAGTAATAACAAGAAATAATGAAAAAAGTTGAAGAAATATTTGTGAACTCATTTTTTAATGTGATTAATTATCGAAAACTTATATTCGATTAATTATCGAAAACTTATATTCGATTAATTATCGAAAACTTATAGAGGCTTGCCAAACAAAAGCTAAAAGAAAAAATAGTAATGGGATAATAGGTAAAATATCGACTAATGGATTAAAAGGAAGATAGGCTTCTGGTAATTTATTTAAATAAAAATTCAATAATAACATATATAAAACAAGTTTAATCTTTATGCTCATTAAATGGATCTCGAAGCTTCTTTGAAGGAGGCCCAAATCCAAGATAAATCGAATAACCAGTAACACTAAGTAAAAGACACCACACGAAAACAGCTACAAAAAATGCTGGATTTTCCATTTGTAAAACTTGAAGAAATAAAAAATTTGCGGGAATAGGATTTGAACCTATGGCCTCAAGGTTATGAGCCTTGCGAGCTACCAAGCTGCTCTATCCCGCAATATTTAAAGTTTAAAAGAAATTTAAAAATACTTCAATACATTTCTTATTCAATCATAGCTTGATAAATTGTAACAGTAGATGGTGAAATTTTGTTCAAATAACGAAAAATCCAATATTTAAAAATAGTATCTAAAAAAACAGGAAATATTGAAATAAAAAAAGCAATAAAATTTTGATAAATTTGAAACCCAAAATGTTCAAAAAGAAATTGTAAAAAAATTTCCCAACTTTTTGAAGAATGAAAACCTATAAGTAAATCTAAAAAAAATATAAGAAAAAAACACTTAGTAGTTTCACTTAAGTTTATTAATAATTCAATAAAAAAAGTTTTTAAAATAAGTATTTGTGGAGTTAAAAATACAAAAAAAACTCCAAAAAATAAAAAGGTAATAAAATCCAAAATCCAATTTATCAAAATTGCTATACTTTGTTTCTGGTAAAAACAGGTACATTTGAAAAAATAATTTTGATAAATTTTTTTTAAATTGTTTTTTTTAATAAAATCAAATTTAACCCACCTCCACCAAAGATGAATTTCAATATTATTATTAATTATTAAATCAATTGGAGAAATAATTCTTGACGATTGAAAAAGTTTTTCAAAATAAAGTTGTTGTGAAAATATTTGAATTTTAGCAAAAGCTTGTTCTTGTTGAGTAGAATTAAGAAATAGTATCGGAGAGTCTATAAAAATATCTCTAAGAAAAAATTTCAAAAGAAAGTAGAAAATCCAAGGGCAAATTATTAAGAAACAAAAACATTGAAGTGATGAAACTGCAATATAACGAGAAACACGAAACTCATAAAGAGCAAATAAATTACTCTGTAATTCGATTTGTTTAAGAAAACGTTGGAATGTTCGAACAATTGATCTCGGTAGAAATCCAATTTGTTCAAAATTCTGCATACTTTATGTTAAAACTTTTATTCGTGCTCGCGCTTTTTTTAAAGCAAAATTAGCAGAAACCTTTTGTTTTAAATTTATTGCTTGTAAAAATTGCTGCTGAGCAGATTCAAACGATTGTAATGCCTCTTGAAGATCAATAGTATTAGCGCTTTCTGCTTCATTTACTAAAATTGTAATATTATCTTGAAGAATTAAAGCAAAACCTCCCATAAGAGCAACTGATGTCCAAATTTTTTCAGATTTATATTTATAGAAAAAAGCTCCAATATCTAAAGCAGTAATTAAAGGAGCATGACCAGGTAATACCCCCATTTGACCTGTATTTGTTGTTAAAATGATCTCATCGGCTTGAGCATTTAAAAAAATACGATCTGGTGTAATAACGTTAAATTGAAGATTCATAAAAATTATTTCTTTTTATTTAATTCAATACCTTTTTCAATAGCTTCGTCAATAGTCCCAACAAGATAGAAAGCTTGTTCTGGTAGATCATCTAACTGACCAGAAAGAATCATATCAAATCCACGAATTGTTTCTGATAAACTAACATATTTACCTGGAGAACCCGTAAACACTTCTGCAACAAAAAAAGGTTGAGATAGAAAACGTTCAATTTTTCGAGCACGCGCTACAATTAAGCGATCTTCTTCTGAAAGTTCATCTAAACCTAAAATTGCAATAATATCTTGTAATTCTTTATATCGTTGAAGAGTTTTTTGAACATTCTGAGCACAATAATAATGCTTTTCTCCAACAATCCATGGTTGAAGCATTGTTGATGTTGAAGCCAAAGGATCAACTGCAGGATAAATACCTTTGGAAGCTAAACTTCTCGACAAAACAGTTGTTGCATCTAAATGAGCAAATGTAGTTGCTGGAGCCGGATCAGTTAAATCATCCGCTGGCACATAAATAGCTTGAATAGAAGTGATAGATCCATCTTTTGTAGAAGTAATTCGTTCTTGTAAACTACCCATTTCAGAAGCAAGAGTTGGTTGATAACCTACAGCCGAAGGCAAACGTCCCAAAAGTGCAGATACTTCAGAACCTGCTTGTACAAAGCGAAAAATATTGTCAATAAACAACAATACATCTTGTTTTTGTATATCACGGAAGAATTCAGCTAAAGTTAACGCAGTTAAACCTACACGCATACGTGCACCTGGAGGTTCATTCATTTGTCCATAGACTAAAGTAACTTTAGATTCACTGAGATTCTCTTCATTAATCACTTTTGATTCTTTCATTTCCATATAAAGATCATTTCCTTCACGTGTACGTTCACCTACCCCACCAAAAACAGAAACTCCACCATGTGCTTTTGCTATATTATTAATTAATTCCATGATTAAAACAGTTTTTCCAACACCAGCTCCACCAAATAAACCAATTTTTCCACCCCGACGATAAGGTGCAAGCAAATCAACTACTTTAATACCAGTTTCGAAAATACTTAATGTAGTCTCAAGATTAACAAACGCTGGAGCTTCTCGATGAATAGAAAACCGCGTTGCATTTTCAATAGCACCCAAATTATCAATAGGTTCTCCTAAAACATTAAATATTCGACCTAAAGTTATTTGACCGACAGGAACACTAATAGGTTTTCCTGTATTGATCACAGACATTCCTCTCATTAAACCATCAGTCGCACTCATAGAAATTGCACGCACACAATAATCTCCTAAAAGTTGTTGGACTTCACAAATAACCTCGTTCTTAGAAGTTGGAATACGTAGTGCATTATAAATATTCGGCATTTGTCTTGATGATTGAAAAGCAACGTCTAAAACAGGACCAATTATTTGTTTAATTTTTCCATTATTTTCATTATTTTGCATTTTTATTTGAATTAATTGTTATTTAAAAAATTTATGAATTTTAGAATTAAATTGAAAATATTATAACAAATTTTTTTATTATTGTCTAAAATATTTTTAAAGAGCTCATCGTCTAATGGATAAGACAGCAATCTTCTAAGTTGTTAATGAAGGTTCAATTCCTTCTGAGCCCGAATTTATAAGAAAAATCAATGTCAAGAAAAAGTTTAATAGAACGGCAACGAAAACGTGAATTTTTAGTAAAAAAATATAATCTCCGAAGACAAAATTTAAAATTACAAATAAAAAAAGAAACTTCACTTCAAAAAAAATTTTTACTTCAACAAAAACTACAAAAATTTCCGAGAGATAGTTCTTATGTTCGATTACATAATCGATGTTTAATATCGGGCCGTTCAAAAGGTTTTTTTAGAGATTTTCAACTTTCAAGACACGTTTTACGTGAAATGGCATTAATAGGATTTTTGCCAGGTATCCAAAAAGCATCGTGGTAAATAAAGAAAAGATTAGCTTAACTGTGTTTTCAATGAATTTTAATTTATGGAAAATAGAAATTCAAAAATTTATGATTGGTTTGAATCACGCCTTGAAATCCAAGCTATTGCAGATGATGTAACAAGTAAATACGTTCCACCACATGTTAATATTTTTTATTGTTTTGGCGGAATTACCTTTACTTTATTTTTAGTCCAAGTTGCTACGGGTTTTGCAATGACTTTTTATTATAGACCAACCGTTGCGGAAGCATTTTCATCGGTCGAATATTTAATGACTCAAGTAAATTTTGGTTGGCTGATTCGATCAATTCATCGATGGTCTGCTAGTATGATGGTTTTGATGATGATTTTGCATGTTTTTCGTGTTTATTTAACTGGAGGATTTAAAAAACCACGTGAACTTACTTGGATTACAGGTGTTTTAATGGCCGTATGCACAGTTTCTTTTGGAGTAACTGGATATTCCTTGCCGTGGGATCAAGTAGGTTATTGGGCTGTAAAAATTGTTACTGGAGTTCCAGATGCATTGCCTTTTATAGGTAGTTTTATTGTTGAACTTTTGCGCGGTGGTGTTGGAGTTGGGCAAGCTACTTTAACTCGATTTTATAGTTTACATACTTTTTTATTACCTTTATTTACGGCTATTTTTATGTTAATGCATTTTCTTATGATTCGTAAACAAGGCATTTCTGGACCACTTTAATCCTTACTTTACTTTATGGCTGTTACAAAAAAACCAGATTTATCAGATCCGTTTTTGCGTTCAAAATTAGCAAAAGGCATGGGACACCATTATTATGGTGAACCTGCTTGGCCTAATGAACTTCTTTATATTTTCCCTGTTTGTATTATTGGTACATTTACTTGTGTAATTGGTCTTGCTATTCTTGATTTAGCTGTTCTAGGTGAACCTGCAAATCCTTTTGCTACTCCATTAGAAATTTTACCTGAATGGTATTTTTATCCTGTTTTTCAAGTACTACGAACTGTTCCAAATAAATTACTTGGAGTTTTACTTATGACTGCTGTACCATTAGGTTTATTAACAGTTCCTTTTATAGAAAATATTAATAAATTTCAAAATCCTTTCCGTCGACCTGTCGCAACAACAGTATTTTTTATTGGTACTGTTGTATCAATTTGGCTTGGTATTGGAGCAACATTACCGATTGATATTTCTTTAACACTCGGCCTCTTCTAGTAGGCCATGTGTTGAAAAATAAAGAAGTTATTTTACTTAATAGTTTTGATTTATCTATTAATTAAAATTTTCACTTTAAATAGTTTAAAACTTACTGATTCAATAAAACTGAAAGGGCTATTAGCTCAGCTGGTTAGAGCGCTGTCCTGATAAGACAGAAGCCGTTGGTTCAAGTCCAATATAGCCCAGGGGGATATAGCTCAGTGGTAGAGCGCTGCTTTTGCACAGCAGATGTCAGGAGTTCGACTCTCCTTATCTCCATGTTTCATTAATCTTACAAAGTACTACTACTTTCGATCTTCTATTAAAATATTCGAAATTTATTTTCATTATGCCAATAGGTGTTCCAAAAATACCTTTTAAATTACCCGGTGAACCATCCGCCGACTGGATAGATCTATATAATCGTTTATATAGAGAACGCCTACTTTTTTTATGCCATCCAATAAATGACGAATTATCAAATCAACTTATAGCTATTATGCTATATTTAAATGGAGAAGAACATTCTGAAAGTATTTACATCTATATTAATTCACCTGGAGGTTCTGTTACTTGTGGGATCGGTATTTATGATATTATGAATTATATTCAGCCTGAAGTTATAACTATTTGTGTTGGGACTGCTGCATCTATGGCTTCCTTTATTTTAGCTGGAGGTACAAATGGTAAACGATTAGCTTTTCCCCATGCTCGAATGATGATTCACCAACCAGAAGGTGGTAGTCAAGGTCAAGCTGCGGAAATTATTTGGGAATCTGAAGAAGTTCGGCGTATTCGACGACAAGTTGGCCAAATTTATGTAAAACGTACTGGTCAAACCTTAAACCGTATTTCTAAAGATATGGATCGAGATCAATTCATGTCTGCACGTGCAGCAAAAGACTATGGTTTAGTCGATAGTCTTGCAGTTACTGATGAGAACGATAATTCTGGTCAATTTTCCAAAAAAATTGAGTGAGATTATATATTTTAAAATTTATTTATAATGTCTGGTGATACAAAAGAACGTCCGTTTTCTGATATATTAACAAGTGTTCGGTATTGGGTTATTCATAGCATTACTATTCCATCGCTTTTTATTGCTGGTTGGTTATTTGTTAGTACAGGCCTTGCTTATGATATTTTTGGTAGTCCACGCCCAAATGAATATTTTACCGAAAAAAGACAATCACTTCCACTTATTACAGATCGATTTAATGCATTAGAGCAAATAAAAAGTTTATGAAAACAAACGAATCTACAGATTATCCTATTTTTACAGTTCGATGGTTAGCTGTGCATGGATTAGCAATACCTACAATTTTTTTTCTTGGTGCAATAACAGCAATGCAATTTATTGTTCGTTAAATTTATAGATATTCGTAAATTTTTAATAATGGTAAACCCGAATAAGCAAATTGTAGAATTAAATCGAACAAGTTTATATTGGGGACTTCTCTTAATTTTTGTTTTAACTGTTTTATTTTCGAGTTATATTTTTAATTAATATGTTTAATTTCAATACTGGAACAACAGGTCGTATTCCATTATGGTTAATTGGTACTGTTATAGGTACTACTGCATTAACTTTAGTTGGAATTTTCTTTTATGGTTCATATGTAGGACTAGGTTCATCGCTTTAAATTATAAGAAAATGCATATTTAAAGAAAATTAAATATGCATTTTAAGATATAAAACTTTTTCAAACAACAAGTTTCGACCAACCTAAATCTTTTAGATGATTATTTCGACGTAAAGGACGTGTAATAAGTTCTAAAATATCTCGAGCATTTGTAAAACCATGAATTTGAGCAAATGTAAATTCAACAGACCATTTTGTTGTAATACCACGTGCTTCGAGCGGATTAGAATGGGCTAAACCAGTAATTACTAAATCGGGTTTAAGAGCACGTATTCGTTGAATTTGATTAAAATTATCTGGTTTTTCAACAATCAGTGGCATTGCAACATTCATTTCGTGACACGTTTTTTCCAAAAGTTTTAATTCACTTGCTTGAAATCGTTTATCCATATAAGGAATTCCAATTTCATAAACGATCATTCCACAACGAATAAGAAAGCGAGCTAAAGAAATTTCTAATAAATTATCTCCCATAAAAAAAACAGATTTGCTTTTTACTAAAGAAAGATAATCTTTCAAATTTTTCCAAATATTTAATTCTCTTTCATTTAAATTTTTAGGTGTTTTATTAAAAACTTGACAAATTTTTTCTATCCAAGCACGTGTTCCATCTGGACCTATAGGAAATGGAGCTCCAATTAATTGACATTTACGACGTCGCATTAAAGTGATTGCTGTTCGACTTAAAAAAGGATGAACACCACAAACAAAAACACCTGCACCAAGTTCTGGTAATTCTTCATAATGTGCTTCTGGAAGCCATCCGGAAATATTAATACCCTGGTATTCTAATTCACGAGTTAATTGTTGGGCAACAGTATTAGGTAAAGATCCAAAAAGTACTAGGGGTGGAACTTGGGACTTCTTCTGATATTTTGGACAACGATGAACCATTGCAGCTAAGACAGTGTCTTCTCCCTGTGTAAACGCATAATCTAAACCATTTGCGCGAGCAACAATAATAGGTCGCCCTATAAATTCTTCAATTTTTGGAGCCATACCTTCTAAATCCATTTTAATGATCTCAGTTGTACAAGTTCCAATCCAAACAATAACACTTGGATTTCGGTCTTTTTGAATTTGTAAACATAATCGTTTTAATTCATCAAAATCATGGAGTTGGGCAGAAATATCACCTTCTTCTAATTCTGCCATAGCATAACGAGGTTCCGCAAAAATCATAACTCCTAACGCGTTTTGTAAAAAATAACCACATGTTTTCGTCCCAATTACAAGGAAAAAACTATCTGAAATTTTTTGATAAAGCCAAGAAACACAACTTATAGGACAAAAAGTATGGTAATTACCAGTTTCACATTCAAATTTTAATGTTTCCATTTTAATTTATTAAATAATTAAAAAATCATCATAAACTTTTTCAGTTGTTGCATTTAAATAAAAATCGGATAATAAAGAGAAAAGTTCACGATCAAGTAATTCCGTTGGAACAACACCTTCTGGACTAGACAAAAGTTGATCTGCAATATTTAAATAAAAATCACAAACGTCATTGAATTCAGAATTTGATTCTGCAAGTTCAAAAATTGTTTGTCCTTTTACCCGTGAAATTCGAATATCTTCAATTAAAGGTAATACCTCTAGCACTGGCATTGGACAATATTCAACATATTTATCAATAAGATCTCGTTGTGTAGTTCTATTACCAATTAGACCAGCTAATCTTAAACGATGACTACGAGCTTTTTCTCTTATAGATGTTACAATTCGATTCGCCGCAAAAAGTGCATCAAAACCATTATCTGTAACAATTAAACAATAATCTGCATAATTTAATGGTGCTGCAAATCCTCCACAAACAACATCACCTAAAACATCAAATAAAATAATATCATATTCATAAAAAGCATTTAATTCTTTTAAAAGTTTTACAGTTTCACCTACAACATAACCACCACAACCAGCACCAGCAGGTGGACCTCCTGCTTCTACACAAGATACACCACTATATCCTCTATAAATAACATCTTCAGGCCAAACATCTTCATAATGATAATCTTTTGCCTGTAAAGTATCGATAATAGTAGGAATTAAAAAACTTGTTAAAGTAAAAGTACTATCATGTTTTGGATCACAACCTATTTGTAATACTTTTTTTCCTCGTCGAGCTAATGCTATTGAAAGATTACAGCTTATTGTTGACTTACCTATTCCGCCTTTTCCATAAATTGCTAGTTTCATATGGTTATATTATATCTTATAACATTCATTTTTTAAAGTTGTATAAATAAATCTAGTGTTATAAATTAATATATCAGTAAATTTATATTTACTTTTTTAATAAGTTTAAATAATAAATCCATACNNTATGGATTTATTATTTAAACTTTTAATTTTTAGCCTATAAAAAAGATGTTCTTAGAAATGTTTTGGATCAGTTAAATACACAAATTTTTTAATTGTTAAAAAAAATTGACTTATGTCAAGCTATAAATATTTGTTACATTTAAAAAGTTTATTTAAATATTTTAAATCGCACTTACAAAATAATAAGTAATCAATTCAACATTAGAACTTTAAAAAATGATTATTTAATAAAAAATTTGGAGTAGCGTTATACGACAAAGCACAAACATCAAATACAACTGAACATACTATATATGTATAAAATGTTCTTGGTAATACGATAGTATATGCTAATTGGGCGTATGAAAAAATAAAAGCGAATCGACCTAATTGACAATATAAAAAATCAAACAATTTAACTTTAATTAAACATGAAGCTAGTGTTTTTAACAAAAAACAATCAGAAACAATCACTAAAACACCGGTAAAACTTAAACTAATACTATAAAAGTTTTTCCCGTCTTCTATCTGTTTAGAAACATAACCTACCAAAAGGCTAATCCCAACGCACTTGATAAATTTTTCCACAAATCGAATTAATGGACGTGCAAAAGGACCTACAATTTGTATTAAAAGCGGTGTTTTAGGAGCATTAGGAATAAAAATTGTACAAAATGACACGATTTGAATAGATAAAACGGACTCACAATAAACAAAAAATAAATTGGAAATTAAACCCATTAATAGTTTCAATTTAATTCGATTAAAATCACTCCAATTAATAGTTAAATTTTGAATAGCTATATCGGCAAATTCAGGTTTTAAATATAATGCAGAAAAAAGGATTAAATATTTTAGAAAATATCCTATTTTTTGAATACAAGGATTATTTTTATTTTGTTCCATCCAAAAATCTATTTTATTAAAATAGAAGTTTAAATTTTCTCCAAATTTTGAATTGATATATCTGATTAAAAAGATTACAAAATATAAGAAGATTAACCAAGCTAAAAAAACTAAATTTCTATTAATAACATTTTTATCTGAGTCATCATAAAAATTGAATTCAAATGCACTTCCCTTGAATGACTCTTTTATGTTAATATTAGGATTAGGATTAGGATTATTAATAGTAGGATTCATAATTTTATATAATAATTAATTAATTAACTTACAGCAAGAATACGAGCTAAAAAGAAACTCCAAGTTGTCCCAATACCTCCAAGTAAATAATGAGCAAGACCCACTGCACGTCCTTGTGTAATGCTCAAAGCACGTGGTTGAATTGCTGGAGCAACTTTAAGTTTATTATGGGCCCATAGAATTGATTCAATAAGTTCTTGCCAATATCCACGACCACTAAAAAGAAACATTAAGCTAAAAGCCCATACAAAATGAGCCCCCAAAAAAATCAAACCATACGCAGAAAGAGCTGAACCATAAGACTGAATTACTTGTGAAGATTGTGCCCATAAAAAATCTCGCAACCAACCATTAATTGTATTGGCAGATGCAGCAAAATTTCCTCCCGTAATATGAGAGAGATTTCCTTCAATTACTTTTCCCCAAACATCAGACTGCATCTTCCAACTAAAATGAAAAATTGTAATAGATAGAGAATTATACATCCAAAATAAACCTAAAAAAACGTGATCCCAGGCAGAAACTTGACAAGTACCTCCGCGACCAGGACCATCACATGGGAATCGAAATCCTAAATTTGATTTATCTGGTATAAGTCTAGAGCTACGAGCATAAAGAATACCTTTTAATAAAATAAAAGCAGTTACATGAATAGTAAAAGCATGGATATGGTGTACCATAAAATCAGAAGTTCCTAAAACAATAGGCATCATTGCAACTTTTCCACCAACAGAAACAATAGAACCGCCCCATGAAAAACTTGTACTATTAATTGCTTGAGGTGCTGTCATTTGTGGAGCTAAAAAATGAATTTTTTGGATCCATTGAGCAAAAATAGGTTGTAATTGAATTGTAGTATCTGAGAACATATCTTGAGATCTTCCAAGTGCGCTCATTGTATCATTATGTATGTAAAGTCCAAAACTATGAAAGCCCAAAAAAATACATACCCAGTTGAGATGTGAAATAATTGCATCTCGATGTCGAAGAACTCGATCTAATAAATTATTATAATTTTTTGTTGGATCGTAATCACGAATCATAAAAATTGCACCATGTGCACCAGCTCCAGCAATACAAAAACCACCAATCCACATATGATGTGTAAACAAAGAGAGTTGTGTTCCATAATCTGTTGCTAAATATGGATAAGGAGGCATTGCATACATATGGTGTGCAACAATAATAGAAAGTGATCCTATTAATGCTAAATTTATAGAAAGTTGAGCCTGCCATGAAGTTGTTAGAATTTCATAAAGTGCTTGGTGTCCTTCACCTGTTAATGGTCCTTTATGTGCTTCTAAAATTTTTTTGAGACTATGTCCAATTCCAAAATTTGTTCGATACATATGTCCAGCAATTATAAAAATAACTGCAATTGCTAAATGGTGATGAGCAATATCTGTTAACCATAAACCACCGTTAATAGGATTTAAACCTCCTTTAAAGGTTAAAAAATCACTATACTTAGTCCAGTTTAAAGTAAAAAATGGAGCTAATCCTTCACTAAAACTTGGAAAAAATTTCGTCATTAATTCTCTATTTACTAAAAATTCGTGAGGTAATGGAATTTCTTTTGGATCCACACCAGAATCTAACAATTTATTTATCGGTATACTTAAATGAATTTGATGTCCTGTCCAACTTAAACTACCTAAACCTAATAATCCTGCAAGGTGATGATTTAACATAGATTCAACATTTTGAAACCATTCAAGTTTTGGTGCTGCTTTATGGTAATGAAACCATCCAGCAAAGAATAGAAATCCAGCTAAAACTAATCCAGCAATTGCTGTTGTATAAAGTTGAAGTTCACTAGTAATACCACAAGCGCGCCATAATTGGAAAAAGCCTGATGTAATTTGAATTCCTTGAAAACCCCCACCAACATCGCCATTTAATATTTCTTGTCCGACAATAGGCCAAACAATTTGAGCACTAGGTTTAATACGTACAGGATTTGCTAACCAAGCTTCATAATTCGAAAAACGAGCACCATGAAAAAACATTCCACTAATCCAAATTAAAATAATACCAAGTTGACCAAAATGCGCACTAAAAACTTTTCTTGAAACATCTTGCAGATCATTTGCATGACTTTCAAAATCATGAACATCTGCATGTAAATTCCAAATCCATGTAGTTGTGTTAGGACCTCGTGATAAATTCTTTGAAAAATGTCCTGGTTGTGCCCATTTTTCAAAAGTTGTTTTTACTGGGTCCTTATCTACGAGTATTTTAACTTTTTGATAATTTTCCGATTTTGGTATAAGTATCATAATTTTAATAAAAAATATTATTTTTGCGGGAAAGATGATGTAATCTCTTACCCGACACAATTATAATATTCTAAAACAAAGTGCATAAGGGTCCGATTTACAAAAATAGATTATTTCTAATAATAAACGAAATAGAGATTGTAGTTCAATTGGTTAGAGTATCGTCCTGTCAAGACGAAAGTTGCGGGTTCAAGTCCCGTCAATCTCGTTGGCGATATAGCCAAGTGGTAAGGCAGAAGATTGCAAATCTTTGATCCTCGGTTCGAATCTGAGTATCGCCTGACAAGAATAAAAATAAACACCGATTTCTCGATGTTTATTTTTAGATCAAAACATTCCAAGTCAACTAAGCTAAGCATTAATTGACGGTGCAGAAGCTAAATCTAATGGGAAATTATGAGCATTACGTTCATGCATCACTTCCATCCCTAAATTTGCACGATTGATAATATCTGCCCATGTATTAAGAACACGACCATGTGAATCAACAATTGATTGATTAAAGTTAAATCCATTAAGGTTAAATGCCATAATTGAAATACCTAATGAAGTAAACCAAATACATGCAACAGGCCAAATAGCTAAGAAAAAATGTAAAGAACGAGAATTATTAAATGAAGCAAATTGGAAAATTAATCTTCCGAAATATCCATGTGCTGCCACAATATTATATGTTTCTTCTTCTTGACCAAATCTATATCCGGCATTTGTAGATTCATTTTCGTTAGTTTCTCTAATTAATGATGAAGTTACTAATGAACCATGCATAGCAGAAAATAATGAACCACCAAAAACACCAGCAACACCTAACATATGGAATGGATGCATCAAAATGTTATGTTCAGCTTGAAAAACGATCATAAAGTTAAACGTGCCTGAAATACCTAACGGCATGCCGTCAGAAAAAGAACCTTGTCCAATAGGATAAATTAAAAATACTGCAGCTGCTGCTGCTACCGGTGCTGAATACGCTACTGAAATCCAAGGACGCATTCCTAAACGGAATGAAAGTTCCCATTCACGACCCATATAGCAACAAACACCTAATAAGAAATGGCAAACAATCAATTCATAAGGTCCTCCATTATAAAGCCATTCTTCTAATGACCCTGCTTCCCAAATAGGGTAGAAATGAAGTCCGATTGCATTGGATGTAGGAACTACAGCTCCAGATATAATATTATTACCATAAATCAAAGAGCCTGATACAGGTTCGCGAATTCCATCAATATCGACTGGTGGAGCTGCTATAAAAGCAATAATAAATACAGAAGTTGCTGTTAATAAAGTTGGAATCATAAGTGTTCCAAACCAGCCGATATAAAGCCTGTTATTAGTACTTGTAATCCAACTGCAAAAACGTGTCCAAAGAGTTTTTTTAAAACGATTTCGTGCAAGAGATGTCATAATTGTTTATGTTAAAAAGGTCTACGTTTTTTTCATAGGCTTCATTTTCTCACATAAAGTGTTATATTATTATCTTAATTGGATATTATTAAATTAGTAGATGGATATTATTACCTTAATAGGTGGATATTATTATTACATTTGATTTTTATGAAATTTCTGTTTAATTTTTATTTCTAAATGAAATCATTTTATATGTATCAATTATCTTTTTTATCTAGAAAATTTAGATCTATCGCTGCGTTAAAAAATACGGAACAAATGACTATAGAAGAAGTTCGACCAATTTTTCCTTTTACTGCAATTGTTGGACAAGAAGAAATGAAATTATCTTTAATTCTTAATGTGATTGATCCAAAAATTGGGGGTGTAATAATTATGGGAGATCGTGGAACTGGTAAATCAACGACAATCCGTGCTTTAGTCGATTTATTACCTGAAATTACGGTTGTCTCAGATGATCCTTTTAATTCAGATCCAGAAGATTTCGAAAGTATGAGTGATTTTGTTAGAGAAAAATTCAAAAATAATGAACCAATTTTAACAAAAAAAAAAAAAATCGCAATGGTTGATTTGCCGTTAGGTGCAACAGAAGACCGTGTTTGTGGGACAATTGATTTAGAAAAAGCTTTAAAAGAAGGTATTAAAGCTTTTGAGCCAGGACTTTTAGCACAAGCAAATAGAGGAATTTTATATATAGATGAAGTAAATTTACTTGATGATCATTTAGTTGATTTATTATTAGATGCTGCAGCCTCTGGATGGAATACAGTTGAAAGAGAAGGTATTTCAATCAATCATCCTGCACGTTTTATTCTTATTGGTTCAGGAAATCCTGAAGAAGGTGAACTGCGACCTCAATTGTTAGACCGATTTGGTCTTTATGCTCAAATAGGAACAGTAAAAGATCCTGAATTACGAGTAAAGATTGTTGAACAACGAGTAGCTTTTGATGAGTCACCTATATTTTTTTGTAAAAAATATCAAACACAACAAGAAAAGTTAATGAATTTGTTAGTAGCAGCTCGACAACGTTTAAGTACAGTACAAATAAATTCTGAATTAAGAATTCAAATTTCTCAAGTTTGCGCTCAATTAAATATTGATGGATTGCGAGGTGATATTGTAATAAATAGAGCTGCGAAAGCATTAGCTTGTTTTGAAAATCGTCAACAAGTTACAATGAAAGATATTTTACTCGTAATGCCTTTATGTTTGTCCCATAGACTTCGCAAAGATCCCTTAGAAACAACTGATTCTGGAGAAAAAGTTCGTGAAACTTTTTATAAAGTGTTTGCAGAAGATATTCCTGCGGATGTTTAAGCAAAGTGGGATTTGAACCCACCACCTTATGTTTCGGAAACATAGACTCTATCCACTGAGTTATTTGCTTATTAAAATTTATATAATAAATGAAATTAATTAAACGTTATTCTATTTCTGGTTCACGTTGCTTAAGCAATTTTTTATGGGCCATTCTTTTACTTTTTGGATCAAGTGGTTTTTTATTAACAGGTTTTTTATGTTATTTTAATAACTCTACTTTTGGAACAAATATTCAATTCTTTCCACAAGGTTTAATTATGATTTTTTATGGTTTTTTAGGATTTTTTTTAAGTCTTTATCTTGGATTAACCATTTTTTGGGGATTAGGAAGTGGATTCAACGAATTTAATAAACGTGATGCTTATATAAGAATTTTTCGTTGGGGATTCCCAGGAAAAAATCGACGAATGGATTTTTATTATGCCTGGGAAGATATTTTAGGTCTTCGTATCGGAAATTTGAATTCACAATATGTTCTTTTTTTACAAGTTCGTGGTAAAAAAGAAATTCCTTTAACACAGATCGAAGATTTGCAAACTTTTGAAGAAATTGAAAAACAAGCGTCTTTACTTGCAAAATTTTTACAAGTTTCATTAAATATAAGAATATCTTAAGTATGTAAAATTTTACTGAAGTATAACCGATTGATTACACTTCAGTAAAATTTTTTTCTGCAAATTGTTTTGAATAATCATCTAAACATTGTTTTAGTAAATTAGTTGTTATTTCATCGAGATTTTTTGTTTTTTCTAAAGTTTTCACATATTCTATTTTTGTATTCGTTAAAAATTGTTTTAAACCAACGATATAAGAATGAATTTTTTCTAAAGATATATCATCAATATAACCATTTGTGCCAGCATAAATAATTGCTACTTGTTCAGGAAGTGATAAAGGTGAAGCTTGAGGTTGTTTTAATAATTCGCGTAATCTTTTCCCACGAGCCAACTGGTTTTGTGTTGTTTGATCTAAGTCGGAAGAAAATTGAGAAAATGCTTCAAGTTCTGCAAATTGTGCTAATTCTAATTTTAATTGACCAGCCACTTTTTTCATAGCTTTTGATTGTGCGGCAGAACCTACTCGGGAAACAGAAATACCGATATTAATTGCTGGTCGAATTCCACTATTAAAAATATCTGCAGATAAAAAAATCTGTCCATCTGTTATCGATATTACGTTTGTTGGTATATATGCAGAAACATCCCCTTCTTGTGTTTCAACAATAGGTAAGGCAGTCATACTACCTCCTCCCATTTGATCATTAAGTTTAGCTGCACGTTCGAGAAGACGCGAATGCAAATAAAAAACATCTCCCGGAAAAGCTTCTCGACCGGGTGGTCTTCTTAAAAGCAAAGACATTTCTCGATAAGCTTGAGCTTGTTTTGAAAGATCATCATAAATAACTAATGTATGCTGTCCCTTATACATAAAATATTCAGAAAGTGTTGCTCCTGTATATGGTGCTAAATACTGTAATGTCGCTGGAGCATCCGCAGTTGCTGCAACAATTATTGTATAATCCATAGCATCGTTTTTTTTAAGAGTAGAAAAAACTTGAGCAACTGAAGATGCTTTTTGACCAACAGCAACATAAACACAGTAAACAGATTTTTCTTTTTGATTTAAAATTGTATCAACTGCTATTGCAGTTTTACCTGTTTGTCGATCACCAATAATAAGTTCTCGTTGACCTCTTCCAATAGGAATCATCGAATCAATAGCAATAAGTCCTGTTTCTAAAGATTCAAAAACTGATTTACGAGCAATAATTCCCGGGGCAGCAGATTCTAAAAGACGATTTTTTTCTGATTGAATTTCTCCTTGTCCATCAATAGGACGAGCAAGAGCATCCACAATACGTCCTAAAAATGCGGAACCTACAGGAATTTGAGCAATACGGCCAGTAGCACGAACAATACTACCTTCTTTAACATTTGTTCCTTGGCCCATCATAACTGCTCCAATATTTCTAGGTTCTAAGTTTAAAGCAATACCAATTGTACCATCAGCAAAATTAATTAATTCACCTGCCATGATTTTGTCTAAACCATAAATTCGAGCAATTCCATCACCAACTTTAAGAACGGTACCGATAGTTTCAATTTTAAATCTTTTATTGTAATTCCGTATTTTCTTACGAATAATGTTACTAATTTCATCTGGTTGTATTGTAGCCATATTATTTATTTTAAAAAGAGTCTATAAAAATTAAATTTTTTTTTAAAACTTCTTTAACTGCTCGATTGACCATAGAGTTATTGATTTTCTTGCATTTTGATCAAGTTTCTCTTGAAATTTTTTCTCTACTTTTTGTAGTGCAAGAGTAATAATTTTCTGTGAAATCTGTTGCTGAATTTTTATTTTTTGATATTTAATTTTAGATTCTTTTAATTCTTCTAATTCTTGAAGATTTTTAGAAAGTTTGATTCTATATTTTTCTTTTTGTTGTTCTATTGCTTCATCTGTTTGACGTCTGATTTTTATTACTTCATCAGATGCCTTTTTAAATTTTATTTGCGCATCAAAATAACTTTGTTCTATTTTTATATTACGATCTTTTGCTTGCTGCAGATTTGTGAAAACAGATTTTTGACGTTTTGATAATAATGATCGAACTATTCTACCTACAAAAACAACAATGATAATAAAAACAACTTACTTTTCTTTAAGAAAAAAAGAACTGTATGTGCACTTTTCAATGCGTACAGCTCAGGTGTTTAGGAACAATCCATGTTAGATGGGTATGTCAAAAAACATATACAACTCTTTCTAACATGAAATAAGTATAAACACTAATATCAAAAAATTTTTACCTTTCGGTTTAAAAAAATCTTTTATATTTCAACATTTCTTTTCTTTTCTTATAAGAGATAAAATTTTTAAATTTTCATTATTTTTTAATATTGAAAAATTTCACTATTTAGCATTAATAAAATTAATTAAAAAACAATTTATAAATTTATTCTTTTTATCTCAATATATTTCAGAAAAAGAGTTAGAAATTAACAGCTAAATTAATTAAATTTGTTTCAAAAATATTTGTTTGAACAGTCCAAGTTTGATTTATTAAATTCATTAGTTTATAAAATATTTATTTATAATAAAATAAAAGGATTTGCAAATAAAAGTGCTAAAGCAACAACTAAACCATAAATTGTCAAAGATTCCATAAAAGCGAAACTCAATAATAAAGCTCCACGAATTTTTTCTTCGGCTTCGGGTTGACGGGCAATTCCTTCAACAGCATATCCAGCAGCTGTTCCTTGACCCATTCCAGGACCAATTGCAGCTAAACCAACAGCTAAACCAGCTGCAATAACGGATGCAGCAGCAATAATTGGATTCATAAATAAATATATTTATTTTGTTATCTATAAATTTAATGATGTTCTTCTATTGACTCACCAATATAAGCACCCGCTAAAGTAGAGAAGACAAGAGCCTGAATTGCACTTGTAAATAATCCTAAAAGCATTAATGGTATTGGAACAATAATAGGAACTAAAGTAATTAAAACACCAACAACTAATTCATCTGCTAAAATATTACCAAAAAGTCGGAAACTTAAAGACAAAGGTTTAGTAAAATCTTCTAAAATATTAATAGGCAAAAGAAATGCGACAGGTGAAATATAACGTTTAAAGTAATTTAATCCTTTTTTTTTAAATCCAGCAAAAAAATAAGCAAAAGATGTTAGTAAAGCTAATGCAACTGTTGTATTTATATCATTTGTAGGAGCTGCAAGTTCCCCATTTGTTAATTTAATAATTTTCCATGGGAAAAGCGCACCAGACCAATTTGAAACAAAAATAAATAAAAACAGTGTACCTAAAAAAGGAACCCACGAAATTCCATCTTTTTCTCCGATTTGTGTTTTGGCCAAGTCTCGAATGAATTCTGTAATATATTCTGTAAAATTTTGTAAACCGTTCGGCTCTAAACTTAAATTTCGATTTGCAGATAAACTTAAGAGAACGAGAATACTAAAAACAACCCATGATGTTAAAAGAACTTGCGCATGAACCTGATAATTTCCAAACTTCCAATACAGATGTTGACCAACAGAAACTTCAGCAATTTTTAAAAATGAATTAATCACTAGGAAATAAAAGTGCGACATTTTGATTTAAAATATTCATAATTTTCTTTCTATCCTTCCTTTTTGAATAGCTCTAGAAAGTTTTTTTAAAATAAAATTAATTGATGTAAGCGAATCATCATTTGCTGGAATAAAAACATCAGTAAGGTTTGGGTCGCAATTTGCATCTAAAATTGTCAAACATTTAATTTCTAATTTTTGACATTCTCGAACGGCATTCATTTCCTTTTTTTGTCCTACAATTATTACAATATCTGGTGGTTTAGTCATTGTTTGAATACCGCCAAAACATTTATAAAATCTTTTATTATGGCGTTCTATTTGAGCTAATTCTTTTTTTGTTTGAGTTCTTTTAATAATTGTTCGCATTCGAAGTTTTGTTTGAGCTTTCGATTTATTCATAGTTTTCCAATTTGTTAATAAACCTCCAAGCCAACGGTTATTAATATACCATGAATTACATTCATCCGCTATCTGTTTAATACATTTTGAAATATATTTTGTTGTACCAACAAAAAGAATACTTTTTCCACGCCGACTCATTTTATAAAGAAATAAAGATGCTTTTTTTAAATATAAATAAGTTTGCAATAAGTTAATTATTTGGAGTCCATCTTTTTCAGAATAAATATACGGAATCATTTTTGGATTTCGTCTTCGATGACCTAAATGTAGACCTGCAGATACCATTTGTTGTACAATTTCTTTTTCTTTAGCACTCATATTTTGATTAATATAGATAGAGCAAGCAGCACAGGGGAATCGAACCCCTACTATCAGAATGGAAATCTGAGGCGCTACCATTACACCAGTACTGCTATTCCTATATATTTATTAAGCATAATTTATTATTGTTTTTTTTTCAAATCTGGATAGAATTCTTTTATAAAAAAAATTTTTATGACAGCACTATTACTTTATATGGGAATGCTCGGATTCTCAATAACATTAACTATTCTACTTTTTTTTGGATTTTTGAAAATTAAATTAATATAAAATATGAATAATCTCATGAAATATTTTTCGACTGCACCTGTCGTTGCTTTTATTTTGTTATCTTTAATTTCGGGACTAATAATTGAAATTAATCGCTATTTTCCAGATCCTTTAATTTTTGCTTTTTAATTAAAAAATTAAGCTATTAAATAATAGTAGCTTAATTTTTTAAGGAGAAAAAGGGATTCGAACCCTTGATATAAAAAAATTTCATATAATGGATTAGCAATCCAACGCTTTCACCCACTCAGCCATTTCTCCAACAACTAATTGCTTTAAAAAGCAATTAGAGATTTCTTGAATAATATTCAATTACTAAAAGTTCATTAATATTTAAATTAATATCTTTTGATAAAACAGATCTTTGAATCTTTCCGGTTAAGCCTTGACATGTTAAAAATGAGGGTAAACGTTGCATAGGTACGTTAGTTTTTATATTTTTATTCATTGTAATTAAATCATTTACAGAACATTGAGAACTTGGTATAGTTCTTCTTTGTCCATTTAAATTTATATGTCCATGTGTTATTAGTTGACGAGCTGCTGGAAGTGTTGGTGCAAAACCTAGTTTAAAAACAATATTATCAAGTCGCATTTCTAAAATCGTTAAGAGTTTTTTGCCCGCTGATGTTTGTTCTTTTAGAGCTTTTTTTACGTATTGCATTAAATTCTTTTCGGTTAAACCATAATGATATCGAAGTTTTTGTTTTTCTTTTAAGCGAATTGAAAAAGAAAAGTTTTTATTTTTTTTTTTTTTAGTTTTCGTAATATTCTTCTTTCTATCTTTATCTTTTTTTTTTAGAAAATATTGAAATTTTTTATTAACTTTCGGTCCAAATCCAGGCAAAGGTCCTAAACGTTTTAAAATACGAACTTTTGGGCCACGATATCTTGACATAAATTAAATTTTTATATTATATATTAGAAGCAGCACAGGGGAATCGAACCCCTACTCATAGTATGGCAAACTAATGCGCTACCATTACACCAGTGCTGCATTGATCGCATTCTGGATGGATCCGCATCCTGTAGGAATTGAACCCACGACATTAGGTTTTGGAAACCTATGTTCTACCAACTGAACTAAGGATGCTTATGCTTACTCCCTTTTTCGGAATGACAGGATTTGAACCTGTGACCTCGAGTTCCCAAAACACGCACGCTACCGAACTACGCTACATTCCGCATTATAATAGATATATATCAAATTATAAAGACTCCTCGGATAAGAAGAGTCTTTATTAATTAGCTAATGCTTCTTTTGCAGCATACATCACTTCAACTGTAATTTCTTTAATTTGTTTTGAACGTGCAAATTTTTCTGTATTTCGCTTAATTCGATTTCTTATAAATCCTGGTATTTTTTGCAGTTCTGTTTGCGCTTGAAGATTCCAAGTAAGATTTTCGTCAGTAGATAAATTTTTTGTAATAACTGTTTTCACATCATGTCCACCGAAAATTTCTAATAAGTGATCTTCCATACCCAGAGTAAATGAGTTATACACTAAATCTGCAATTTGGTTTGTTCCCTCATAACCTAAAAAAGGTCTATAACTCAATGGAAAATTTTGAATATGTATAGGTGCAGAAATAACACCACAAGGTATATCTAAACGTTTCCCAACATGTCGTTCCATTTGAGTTCCAAAAATTGCAGCTGGCTCTATTTGAGCAATCATATTACTAACTTGAGTATGATCTTCGGTTATTAATACTTGATCACAAAAACCTTGAACCTGTTCTCTAAACCAGTCAGCATCATTTCTACAATAAGTTCCGGCACAGCATACATTTATCCCCATTTCTCGGGCTAAAATTTTTGTCATAGATGCTGCATGAGTTGCATCGCCAAAAACAAGTGTTTTTTTGCCTGTTAAATTTTGGCAATCAATTGAGCGAGAGAACCACGCTGCTTGTGAAATAAAACGAGTTTGCTTATCTATATATTTTTCATAGTTTTTACCAACAATTTTAGAAATTTCACGAATCCATGAAGCAATTTCCACTAATCCCATTGGAGTTCTTGCTATATAAGGCATATTATATTTATTTTCAAGATATTTTGCTGCCATTAAACCTATTTCTCGATAAGGAACTATATTGAACCAAGCTTCTGGAATTTTTTTTAAATCGGTAACAAAACATCCTTCTGGAATTATTTGATTTATTTTAATTCCTAAATCTGTTAATAAACGATAAATTTCTCTACAATCATGTTGATGATGAAAACCAAGAGTGAAAATACCTAAAATATTTGCTGAAGGTTTTTCTGTTTTTTGAATTTTTTCTGTTGTTTTGTCTAAATAAAAAGCTACTATTTGTTCAAATGTTCGATCAGCTGCTTGAAATTCATTAACACGATAATGATTAACATCTGCCAATAAAATATTCGAATTTGCTTGATAAGTAGCTCGTCCAACAAAATTTTGTAAATTTTCTTGCAAAATACTAGATGTACAAGTTG